TTATTCAATAATTTGAGAAACAACACCAGCCCCAATTGTTCTACCACCCTCACGAATTGCAAACCTCATTCCTGATTCAATAGCAATCGGAGAAATTAATTCAGCAGTCATTTTAATTCGGTCACCCGGCATTACCATTTCTACAATTGAACCGTCATCAGCTGTGAACTGAGTAATTTTCCCAGTTACATCTGTTGTTCTTACATAAAATTGTGGTCTATAACCAGCAAAGAATGGTGTATGTCTACCACCTTCTTCCTTAGTTAAAACGTATACTTCAGATTCAAAGTTTGTATGTGGGCTAATTGTACCTGGTTGTGCTAAAACCATACCACGTTCAATGTCTTCCTTCTGAACACCACGTAATAAAATTCCCACATTGTCACCAGCCATACCTTCATCAAGAGTTTTTTGGAACATCTCAATACCAGTTACTGTTGTTTCACGTGTTTCACCTAAACCAACAATTTGGACAGTTTCACCCACTTTAACAACACCCCTTTCAATTCTTCCTGTAGCAACAGTACCACGTCCTGTGATAGAGAAAACATCCTCAATAGCCATTAAGAAAGTTTTATCTACATCTCTTTCTGGAGCTGGAATATAGTCATCTACAGCATCCATTAGTTCAAAAATTTTGTCAACCCATTTATCATCGCCTCTCCCTATACTTGGGTTTTCAGCAATAACCTGAAGTGCTTGAAGTGCTGATCCTGGAATACAAGGGATATCATCACCAGGAAAATCATAGTTTGAAAGTAATTCACGTACTTCAAGCTCAACTAATCCAAGTAATTCTTCATCATCAACTTGGTCTTCTTTGTTTAAAAATACAACAATATGTGGAACACCAACTTGTTTTGCTAATAAAATATGTTCACGTGTCTGTGGCATGGGACCATCAGCAGCAGATACGACTAAAATTGCACCATCCATTTGGGCTGCACCTGTAATCATATTTTTAACATAGTCAGCGTGACCTGGACAATCTACGTGCGCATAGTGGCGGCTTTCTGTTTCATACTCAACGTGTGCAGTATTAATAGTGATACCTCGAGCCCTTTCTTCTGGAGCTGCATCAATCTCGTCATATTTTTTTGCCACAACACTATCGCCTAATAACGAAAGCGTTGCTGTAATTGCTGCTGTTAATGTTGTTTTACCGTGGTCTACGTGACCAATAGTCCCGATATTTACGTGTGTCTTATTTCTTTCAAACTTTTCACGAGCCATAATTAATATTGTTATTCTAGACAGTTTTTTTAAATGCTTTTGGCGGCTTTTTTAATTTTATACTTAATAACGGAAATGAGCAAAGGCTTTGTTTGCTTCAGCCATTTTGTGCGTTTCTTCTTTTTTACGAATTGCACTACCTGTTAAATTTGAAGCATCAACAATTTCATTGGCTAATTTTATAGCAAATGTTTTTCCTGATCTCGATTTTGCAGCTTTTACAATCCATCTTAGAGAAAGATTTGTTCCACGAAAACCAGATACTTCAATAGGAACCTGGTAAGTTGAACCACCAACACGGCATGCTTTTACTTCTACAATAGGTGTTGTATTTTTTACAGCTTTCTCAAAAACTTCTATTGGGTCTGAACCTGTCCTATTTTCAATTAAATCAAAAACATCTTTAATGATGCGTTGAGCTAAACTTTTTTTCCCACTTTTAATGATTCGTGCAGTTAATAAACTTACAATGAAACTTCCATAAATTGAATCGGCGTTTGGAAAATTTTTTCTACTAATATTACGTCTAGACATAAGTTTTTTATTTAATTATTTTTTTGTAGGTTTTTTAACACCATATTTTGATCTACCTTGGAAACGGTCTTTAACACCAACACTATCTAAAGCACCACGAATAATATGGTAACGTACCCCGGGTAAGTCTTTAACCCTGCCACCTCTAACCAAAACAACTGAGTGTTCTTGTAAATTATGACCAATTCCAGGAATATAAGCAGTAACCTCAAACCCTGAGGTTAATCTTACTCGAGCCACTTTTCGAATAGCTGAGTTAGGTTTTTTAGGAGTTGTTGTATAAACTCGAGTACAAACCCCTCTTCTTTGAGGACAACCCTGTAAAGCAGGTGATTTTGTTTTTTGTTTTATAACTTGTCTTCTTGTACGAACTAGTTGTTGAATTGTAGGCATACGAATATTTTTACGTTAATTTTTATAGAAAAAGCTTTTAAAATTTAGTCTTCTTTATTTAGGTTATATTTTCTGAAAAATCGTTCAACTCTTCCTTCACTATCAATAATTCTTTGTGTTCCTGTATAAAAAGGGTGGTTTCCTGACCAAATATCTACTTTTAATTCAGGTTTTGTAGAACTCGTTGTCATTATTAGTTGACTATCACAATAAACCTTAGTATCTGTAAACCACTGAGGGTGAATATCTTTTTTTGGCATAATATTTCAAGTAAAAATTTTTAATAAAACTTATCGTTTTGAGAATTGGGATGCTTTTCGCGCCTTTTTTAAACCATATTTTTTACGTTCTTTAACTCTTGAATCACAACTTAAAAACCCCTCCCTTTTTAACGGGGAACGGTTTTCTATCTTAATTTTACATAATGCGCGTGCAATACCTAATCGAACTGCCTCTGCTTGACCCGTTAATCCTCCTCCTAAAACTTTTACAATAATATCATATTCTTTATCAAGTTCTAATTTTTTAAGCGGTGCTTCAATTGAACTTAAATATGTTAAATTGTATTGGAAATATTTTTCTGCATTTTCATCGTTTATTGACAAATTGCCAGTCCCAAGAAAAAGTGAGACTGTAGCTGTTGCTTTTTTTCTTCTGCCTATACCTTGAGAAATCAATTGAGTTTTAGTGCTCATAATAAGAAATTTAAAATAAAAATTTATAGTGTTATTTTTTCAGGTTTTTGAGCCTGATGTGGGTGTGAATCATTAGAATAAACATAAAGTTTTCTAAAAACTTCACGTCCAAGGGCCCCTTTTGGTAACATACCCTTAACAGATTTTTCAATAATCCGCTCTGGTATTCGTGCTTGTAGTTTTTCAAAAGTCTCAATTTTCATTCCACCAGGTCGACCTGAATGGTGTCTATATAACTTTTCAAGTTTTTTATTTCCCGTTACTTTAATTTTATCTGCATTTATAACAATAATATAATCTCCTGTATCTAAATAAGGAGTAAAGTACGGTTTATATTTTCCTCGTAAAAAACTAGCAACTTCAGTTGCTAATCTCCCTAAATTTTGGTCTTTAGCATCAATAACATACCATTTTTTACGTACAAATGCTTTTGAGGGAACAAATGTTTCCTTCATATAAGTTTTTCCTTTGTTAAAGTTAAATTATTCGAAATTAAACACTATACGCAAAACCAACGTGTAAAATTTTTATGTTTTTGTTTTTAAAATAAAAGAGTTTTTGGCCTATGCTAAATTAATTCCCCAAAGTGTTTTTAAGGAAGAAACAACTTCTTCAATTGATTTTTGACCAAAATTCTTTATCTCTTTCAAATCATTTAATGAGTATTTAATTAAATCACCGACATAATGAATCTGTGCTCGTTTTAGTCCGTTGTAAGCTCGCGCAGATAAAACAAGTTCTTCAATTGGAATTTCATTAAGTTTTTTCTCTTTATCCGAAGGTTTTGAACAAACTGCTTGAAAACTCTGATTATTAAGTGGCTGAAATAAATTCTGAAAAATTTTGCCTGCTGAAAATAAAGCTTCAGAAGGCGAGATACTACCATTTGTCCATAATTCAAAAATTAACCGTTCTTTACTTGTCTTTGAATTCAAATCAATTTGCTCAATTGCATAGCTTGCTTTAATAACGGGCATAAAAATAGCATCAACTTGTAGAAAATCGCTAGAATCCGAATGCTCTTCAAAATCATTTAAACGATAGTTTTTACCTTTATCTACTTTAAATTCCATTTCAATAACAGAGTTATCAGAAATTGTTGCAATATATTGATTGGGATTTACAACACTAATTTCAGAAAATTTTATAGAATCTGCACTTATTAAGGCTGGACCTTGAATTTTTAATCGACCTAAAACAGGTTTATCAATGTTACCCTTTAATACAACTTCTTTTAAATTTAAAATTATTTCTAAAATATCTTCTCGAACACCAGGTAAAACACAAAACTCGTTGTTAATCCCAGCAATTCTAATTGCAACAATTGCAATACCCGTTAAGTCTGACAATAAAATACGACGAAGAGAATTCCCTATAGTTATACCTTGTCCAATATCTAAGGGCTCAAAGATAAATTTACCATATTGTTCATTAAAACTATTTGTTTTTAACTCTACACAATCAATTTTATAAAGCATTGTATATACCTTTGTTCTAAAAAACTAAAGAGTAGTTTATACTCTACGACGTTTCGGTGGTCGACAACCGTTAAAAGGAACAGGCGTTATATCTGTAATGGATACAATTTCAATTCCATTTTTTTGTAAAGCTCTGACGGCTGTTTCTCTACCAGAACCTTGTCCTTTTACTACAACTTCGACTTTTTTAAGCCCATACTCGCTTGCTTGCAAAGCTGCTTTTTCTGCTGCAAGTTGAGCTGCAAAAGGTGTTCCCTTTCTAGCTCCTTTAAAACCAACGGCGCCAGCAGAACCCCAAGATAATGTATTACCACCTAAATCAGTAATAGTGACAATTGTATTATTAAAGGTTGCTTGAATATGAACAACACCAACAATAACATTTTTTTTTACTTTCTTCTTTTTTGTTTGTTTAACCATAAAAATTATTTGGTTTTATCTAATTTCCTTTTATAAAAATTTTTAAAAACTTATTTTTTCTTACCCGGCATTGTTTTTTTGCTACCTCGTCTTGTTCGAGCATTTGTTCTAGTTCTTTGTCCACGAAGTGGTAAACCTTGACGATGACGGCGTCCTTTAAAACAATTTATACTGATTAATCTATTAATGTTTAAACTAGTAAGTCTTCTTAAATCACCCTCAATTGTAAAACCTTCTTCTAAAACAGAACGAATTTTGGTAACTGATTCATCACTCAATTCATACGTGCGAATATTACTATCAACTTCCGCTTTATTTAGAATTTTTTCCGAGGTTTTTAAACCAATACCATAAATTGCTGTTAAAGCATATAAAATTTTTTTTTGAGAAGGCAAGTCAACTCCCGCGATTCTTACCACTTGAAATTCTCCTTAATTAAATATAAATAAATTGACCCTAAAATTTTACCCTTGGCGTTGTTTATGTTTAGGGTTAACACAAACAACCATTACTTTACGATATCTACGAATAACTCTGCATTTATCACACATTTTACGAACAGATGGTCGAACTTTCATTATATTTTTGTTTTTATAAATTTTTAAATTAATTTTCGGATTTTAAATATTTTTTATAAACATCAGATATCATAAGTGCCCGAATTTTTCGAACCACTTCAATTGTAACACCAACAATAATGATTTGTGATCCTATACCGATTCCTTGAAGTACTGGTAATTTTATAGTCAAACCTACAAAATTTAATAAAACAGCATTAGTTGCCAAAATAAAACCACCAATTAATGCTTGACGTCGAAACATTTTATCTAAGTATTGATATGTTTGTTGGCCAGGCCTAATTCCTGGTATAAAAAAAGCGGCCTTTTGCAAATCTTCTGAAACGTCTTTTGGATCAATTACTAGTACAGAATAAAAACTAGTAAATAGTGAAATTAAAAAGAATTCAAAACCAAAATAAAAAACTTGATTCAATAAACTTGGGAAATTAATTGAAAAAGGCAAGATGTTAAGATTATTAAATTTTAATATAATAAATGAGCCAAATGAAGCCAATACAGGTAATAAGTATGAAGCAAAAACAATTGGCATAACTCCTGCCTGATTTAAACGAAAAGGAAAATAAGTTTTTTTCTTTTTCAAACCCGTTTCTGGATCTTGCATCGATATTTTTGAGGTTATTATAGGTATAAACCTTATTGATTGTTCTAATACAATAACACCAGCAATTGTTATAATTAATGTTGTTATAATTAATATAGCTTGTGAGAAATTAATATATGGAAGTGATGCTTTAAATTGTTGGGGGGTGTTACCAATTATATTTAAAAAAACTAGTAAAGACGACCCATTTGTTATACCACTCTTTGTAATAATTTCACTAATCCACAAAACAATCATGGAACCTGCAGTTAGAAGACATGAAATTTCCAGTACTTTATTAAAACCAAAATCAAATATGAAAGAGCGAAGGGAAAAAGTTAAAAAAAGACTTTGTACAATAGATAAAACAAGTGTAAGGTAACGTGTATATTGAGCAACCTTTCTTCTCCCAACTTCACCTTCTTCCCTTTGAAGCTTTTTTAATTTTGGGTTTATCGCTAAAATTAATTGCATTATAATTGATGCATTTATACTTGGCCCAATACCTAAAGAAAATAAACTTGGGAGTTGATTTAACCCAGAAAAATTATTTATTATGTTCGTAACTGATAAACTTGATTCCCCAATCCCAGTAAAGGCGTTTTTATCAATTTGAGGTAAAGGAATATATGTTCCCAATCTAATTAAAAAAATCAATATACAAGTCGTAATAAGTTTTTTACGAGCTGATTCTGTTAATATAGTCTTTGTTTCATTATCTTTTGAAAAAGCTTTTATTTGTTTTTCATTTAATTCATAAAAGTCAAGTTCTTTAATAAATGGGTTTTTATTTTCTTCTAAAGACATAAACGTAACCTTCTTCTTTTAAAATTTTAACTAAAAGTATTTAATTTTAATATAATAAATCTACAGCTATATCTCTGTCTTTTGCTACTTGTGAAATAGTTTTTAATTGACTAAGACCATTTATTGTCGCTTTTGCATTATTCAATAAATTATTAGAACCAAGTTGTTTTGCCAACACATTACGAATACCCGCAACTTCTAAAACAGTTCTAATCGAACTCCCAGCAATTACACCAGAACCAGGTGCAGATGGACGAATTATTATATTGCATGAACCAAAAATACCTTCTACTGAGTGTGGAATTGTTTCGTTTTTAGTTATAGGTATACTGATTATATTTTTCTTACCTTTTGCAACAGCTTTGTTAATTGCGTTAGTAACATCATCTGCTTTACCTGACCCGATACCAACGAGACCTGTACGACCCTCAATTCCTACAACAACAACGGCTCTAAAACTTAATTTTTTACCCCCCTTAACAACTTTAGAAACACGTTTTATTTGAACAACTTTGTGATTAACTTTTTCTGCTAAATCACGCTTTTTTTTAGGCCTACGTTGATTTTTAATTTTCTTTGTTTTATTAGCTTCTGTCATACAATTTTATTATGCTAAAATTTTTATTAATAATTAATTGAATATTTAAAATATTAAACCTGCTTTTCTAACACCTTCTGCCAAAGCTTTAATTCGACCGTGGTACGGTTTATTTCTCTTATCAAAAACAACTGTTTTAATATTTTTTTCTATCAAACGTTTTCCTAGTACAAGTCCAACGAGCTCCGAAGTTTTACAAGTTCTTCCAATTTCTGATTGTTCACGAATTTCAAGATCTAAAGTTGAACAAGAAACAAGTGTTGAAGACTTAGTATCATCAATAACTTGTGCATATATATGTTGATTAGATCTAAAAACACACAGACGTGGTTTTTCTGCTGTTCCTATAATTTTTTTCTTTCCTTTTGATTTCATATACTATTTTTTCCCTGATTTACCTGGTTTAAGAATAATTTTTTCACCTTTATAAAAAACACCTTTTCCTTTATAAGGCTCTGGTGGTCTCAAACGACGAATTTTAGCCGCTAGTGAACCAACGGCACTCTTACTTATTCCTTCAATAATTATTTCAGTATTTGCTTCAACTGATACTTTTAAATCTGATGAAATATCAATGATATTAGGATGACTATAACCAAGTGATAATTCAAGTTGATTACCCTTAACCTGAGCACGATAACCCACGCCTCTTAATTCTAGTCTATATTCAATGTTTTTAACAACACCAATAAGATTATTAGAAATTTCTTTACAAATTAAACCTGCTAAACTTTTGGATTTCTTCAAGGTTTTATTTACTGGGTCAACACTAATTATCTGATCATTTATACTCACAGAAACAAGATTAGGAATTTCTAAATCTAACTTTCCTTTAGGTCCTTCAAGTTTAAGAGTATTATCTGTTAATATAGCATTAACTTTGGGCGGGATAGAAATTCGTTTTCTACGCAAAGACATTATAAACCTCTCACTATTATTAATATATATATAATAAAACTTCCCCGCCAATATTTGATAAACGTGCTTTCTTATCTGTCATAATTCCACTTGAAGTAGACATAATAGCTATACCAAAACTGCCAATTGTTTGAGGAAGGTTTTTTTTGTTTACATAAATTCTACGGCCAGGTTTACTTATTCTCTTTAGAAAATTAATACCAGGCTTTCGACCACGATCTTTGTATTTTAAAAAAATTAATAAATATTTGTTTGATTGGTTTTCAAAAATTTCAAAATCTTCAATAAATCCTTCAGCTTTAAGAATTTTTGTAATTGCAATTGTCATTTTAGTTGCAGGTGCTTGTACAATTTTATGACGCACAAGTATTGCATTTCTTATTCGTGTAATAAAATCTGAAATAGTATCATTTACCATTTAAAACTTTCCCTTAAATTTAAATTTAATTGTTTTTAAATGGGAAGCCATAATTTTTTAATAAACTAAGACCTTCCATTTTTGTTTTTGCACTTGTAACAAGAGTTATGTTAAAACCTCTTGGTTGATCAACGCTTTCATAACTAATTTCTGGAAAAACTAATTGTGTTTTTAAACCAAAATTATAATTTCCGTGCTGATCAAAACCATTGGGGCTTAATCCACTAAAATCACGGATTCTAGGCAAAACTAAATTAATTAAACGCTCTAAAAAAGAAAACATATAATTACCGCGCAGTGTAACTGTTACCCCAAGTGGTTGTTTTTCACGTATTTTAAAACCCGCTATTGATTTTTTTGCACTTGTAATAACTGGTTGTTGCCCTGTAACCATCCGAATCTCTTCTACAGTTTGTTGTAAAGTAGAGTTATTTGAGGCTGCAGCACCAAGCCCTCGGTTAACTTGAATTTTTAATAATTTTGGTACTTGGTGAATATTTTTATATTCAAATTCTTTTATTAAGTTAGGTATAACTTCATTTTTATATTTTTCTTTTAAAGGTTGAGTCATAAAAGTCTAATTTTTTATTAAAATTTCTAGATTTTTTTCAAGAAAAAAATTAAATTAATTTGTTATTTTTTTTACATTAGAAATATGAATGGGAGCTTCAAACTGTTTAATTTTTCCTGTTTCTCCCTGACGTTGTGGTTTAATATGTCTAAACCGTGTATTGATTCCCTCAACAATAATCTTTTGGTCTTTTTTCAAAACAGCTTTTACTTTTCCTTGTTTTGTTTTTTCGTTTCCTGCAATAATTTCAACAAAATCGCCAATTTTAATTGACTGTTTTTTATACTTAAAATTTTTTTTCATTTAAACAACCTCAGCAGCTAAAGAAACAATTTTTGTAAAATCTTTATCACGAATTTCTCTTGCAATCGGCCCAAAAACCCTAGTTCCCTTTGGGTTATTATCATTATTGATAATTACAGCAGCATTATCATCAAATCTTATACTTAACCCATCTTTTCTTCTAATAGTTTTGCGTGTTCTTACAACAACTGCGCGGATGATATCAGACCGTTTTGTTGCCATGTTTGGAATTGCGTCTTTAACAACACCAATAATAATATCCCCAACAGTAGCATAACTACGGTTTCCACCTAAAACCCGAATGCACATGATTTTCTTTGCACCCGTATTATCAGCAACAGTTAATAATGTTTGTGTTTGTATCATAATTTACTATAAAATCCTTATTTAGTTAGAAAAAGATTCCTTATTGATAACTTTTATTAAAACCCACCTCTTTCTTCGACTATAGGGTCTTCTTTCTTGAACAAGAACTTGGTCTCCTATATTACACTCATTAAACTCGTCGTGCGCCAAATAACGTTTTGTACGAAGTTTAACTTTTGAATAAATAGGAGATTTATAACGACTTTCCACAGCTACAACAATTGTTTTTTCCATCTTATTGCTAACAACTGTACCTACTCGCTCTTTTGCTGGCATATTTTTTGATTCCTAATTTTTTAATTATTAAATTAAACTCGGTTAGTTTTACCAAATATTTTTTGGTACTCAAGATAAATTAATTGATTTAGACGATGACGTGTGTGCTTGAACAAATGAGGTTTAAAAGCCTGTCGAGTCCCTTTTTTCATTCTTAGTTCAAATAATTCTTTTTTTAAATTAAGAATTTCAGACTGAATTGTTTCAAGATCAAGATCTTTAATTTCTTCTATTTTTGGTAAACCCATTTTTTAGTTTCCCTCCCGAGTAATAAATTTCGTTTTAATTGGTAATTTATATGAAGCGGTGTTCATTGCTGCTTTTGCTAAATTAAGGGGTACTCCACTCATTTCAAACAAAATTTTTCCCGGTTTCACAACAGCAACCCAATATTCTACAGCACCTTTTCCAGAGCCCATTCTTGACTCAGCTGCACGAAAAGTAACTGGTTTATCAGGAAAAACTGTAATCCAAAGTTTACCGCCACGTTTTGTATAACGGGTAATTGTTCGACGGGTTGCCTCAATTTGACGAGATGTTAACCAAGTAGGCTCGAGAGCCTGTAAAGCATAATCACCGTACGAAATTTTATTACCTCTAGAAGCTTTACCTTTTAACCTACCTCTATGTTGTTTACGAAACTTAGTTCTTTTGGGTTGAAGCATATCTTTTTTTTTGTTTTAATGAAAATTTTTTTATAACAAAATTTCACCTAAATAAATATGTTTAGTTGAAAATTTCACCTTTAAATAACCAAACCTTAACACCTAAAATACCATATATAGTTTGGGCAGTTTTATAAGAATAATCGATGTCTGCCCTTAAAGTTTGAAGGGGCACTCGCCCTTCTCTTAACCATTCGCTTCTTGCTATTTCAGCTCCATTTAATCTTCCAGAAACTTGAACCTTTATACCTTCAACCTGACCTTTTGAATGTGCAAAGCTAATAGCTTTTTTAACGGCACGCTTAAACTGAACACGTTTTTCTAATTGTTCTACAATGTAATCAGCAACGAGACCAGCCTCTTTGTAAGGCTCATTAATTTCAATAAGACTAATAACAACCTTTCTAGTAAGAGTTTTTTCAAAAAGTTGTTTTAGTTCTTCAAGTGTATTTCCTGATTTACCAACTATAATTCCAGGAAAAGCAGTATGTATTTCTAATTGTATTTGATCACCTTTATAATTTCTATTAATTATAATTTTTGCTATTCCAGAATTTTTGATATTTCTTGAGTTTAGAAAATTCAATAAATCTGTCCTAATTTTATCGTCTTCTTCTAGTAAAGAAGAATAGTTTTTCAAGTTAGAAAACCATGACGATTGATGGGTTTTTGTTATACCTAAACGAAAACCTGTCGGATGTGTTTTATGCCCCACGAATAAAATCCTCTTTCAAAATTAAATAAAAAATTAAAATTTGTTAATTACTTTCAACAATAATATTAATATGACAAGTTGGTTTAAAAATTTTAAAGCCACGTCCTTTTGCACGGGGTCGAAAACGTTTAAGTGTTGGTCCTTGGTCTGCAAAAGCACTTTTTATAAACAAATTTTGTTTATTTAAACCTAAATTATTTTGTGCGTTTGAAGCTGCAGAGTGTAGCACTTGCCATATTGGGCCACATGAACGATATGGCATAAACTCCAGTATCATAAGTGCTTCTTTGTATGAAAGTCCTTGAATTTGTTTTAAAACTCTACGGACTTTTGTAGGTGATATACGAACATATTTTGCAACAGCCTTTGCTTGGTTTCTATTTAATTCATTCATCTTTTTAATTAATTAAAAATTTTATCTTTTTGATTTTCTATCACTTTTAATATGTGATCTAAATGTTCGTGTAGGAACAAATTCACCCAGTTTATGGCCAATCACTTGTTCATTAATAAAAACAGGTACATGTTGCCTACCATTATAAACGGAAATTGTGTGACCTAACATGGGAGGAATAATTGTTGAAGCTCTTGACCAAGTAACTATTGTATCTTTTTTGTTTGCTTTGTTCATTTTCTCAACCTTTTTTAATAGGTGATAGGCAACAAACGGTCCCTTCTTTAAAGATCTTGACATAGGTTTGTTTTTTCTTTTTTTTTATTAAATTTTATTTTCTTGATCTTATTATAAAAATATCGCTATATTTATTTTTCTTTCTTGTTTTCATTCCCAAAGCAGGTTTACCCCATGGAGTTAATGGCCGAGAACGCCCAATTGGACAACGTCCTTCACCACCACCATGTGGATGGTCACATGGATTCATAACACTACCACGAACAGTAGGTCGTCTACCAAGCCATCTTTTTCGACCAGCTTTACCTAAGGTTATGTTTGCGTGATCGCTATTACTTAATTGCCCAATTGTAGCATAACAACTTTTATGAACTAAACGAATCTCTTTTGAGGGTAAACGTAAAGTTATGTAATCAGACTCTTTTGCTAAGACTCTAGCTGATGTACCAGCTGATCTAACAATTTGTCCACCCTTTTTAGGGTGTAATTCAATATTGTGAATTTCAGCACCTAGAGGTATTTTTTCAAGAGGTAAGGAGTTACCTATCTCAATAGGTGCATCTTCCCCTGACATAATAGTAGCCCCTACATTTAGAGATTCTGGGTGTAGAATGTATCTTTTTTCACCATCTGTATAAGAAACTAGTGCAATACGAGCATTACGATTGGGATCGTATTCTATACCAATTACTTTCGCTACAATATTGTGTTTATTTCTTTTGAAATCAATAAAACGGTAAAGACGTTTATGCCCACCACCACGGTGTCGAATTGTTATTCTTCCTTGGTTATTCCGTCCTTTAGAACGATGAACTCTTTTTGTTAAAGATTTTTCGGGTTTTGTTTGAGTAATTTCTGAAAAAGCTGATACAACTTTATTTCTAGTACCAGGAGTATACGCACGATAAACTCGAATTGCCATAAAATTTTACTTTCCTAATTAATTTTCTTAAAAATTAAACGTCTGGGAATAGATTAATTGTGTTATCAGGAGCCAATTTTACAATTGCTTTCTTATATGTAGGTAGATAACCAAAATATTTACCTAAACGCTTTTTTTTCTTTGGCATTAAACATGTATTTACTTTAATAACTTTTACATTAAATAAATATTCAATAGCCGTTTTAATCGTATATTTATCAGTTTGACGATCAACTAAAAATGTATATTGGTTTTTTTCAAATAGCCCAGCTGATTTTTCTGTAACAATTGGGTATTTAATACAATCAATTTGTGATCTTAAATATTTATGATTTACCATACGTCTCCTCAATTATTTTTAGTGATTCAATACACATTAAAATATTCTTTGAATCTAATAAACTTTTAATGTTTAAGTTATTTGCCAGAATTACACTAACATTTTTTAAGTTTTGTGTTGCATAAATTAAACCCTCTGGTTTATAAGGTACAATAACTAAAATTTTGTTTTTATTGTAATCAACTTTAGATAACGACAAGTTTCCTAAATATTCAATAAAACTTTTTGTTTTTTGTACATTTTCGAAAGTTTTACATAAATCTTTGATGACAATAATTGATTCTTTTTTATTAAATAATAATGTTTGCAAAGATAATCGCCATTCTTTTTTATTAAGCTTTATTTTATATTTTTTTTGTTTAGGACCAAAAGTTACACCACCACCTTTCCATAATGGTGAACGGTTTGATCCAGCACGTGCACGTCCTGTACCTTTTTGTTGCCAAGGTTTTCTTCCGCCACCTCGTACTTCGCTTCGTGTTTTTGTACTTGCACTTCCCTGACGAGCCTCAAGTAGTTGTTTAACTAATGCTCTATGAATTAAATAGCTACTTTTTTCGTTTTGAACTTTTAGTTGTAATGTGCTAGTTGTTTCGTCTTCTTGCCCGGATAAGTTTTTTACAGAAAATTTAACTAATTGATTTGTTACCATATTTGTTTATCATAAATCCTTAAAAGCTAGGTTTTTGAAAAAGTTTTAACTTAGTGAAGAGGTAATAGTAATAAAATTACCAGGTTTACCAGGAATTGCCCCTTTTAAAAATAATAAGCTTTCTTTTGAGTCTATACCTAATATTTTCAATTTAGATATTGTGACGTTTTTATTACCATGTTGTCCAGCCATATTTTTCCCCGGTAAAACACGACCCGGTGTTGTACCTGCACCTATAGAACCTGGAGCTCGGTGGTTTTTTGAACCGTGAGTCATTGGACCACGAGCAAAATTATGACGTTTTTGAAGACCAGAGAATCCTTTACCAATACTTTTACCTGTTACATTTACAAGCTGACCAATTTTAAAAGAATCTACTTTAATTGATTGACCTAATGTAAAATCTTCTGGTTCTTTAACACGGAATTCTTTTAGAAAACGCATCGTTTTACAACCAGCTTTGTTAAAATGCCCCATTTCAGGCTTTTTCACATTTCTTATTTTTTTTGGTGAAAACCCAACTTGAATTGCATCATAACCATTATTTGATATATTCTTTATTTGTGTTACAATGCAAGGTCCAGCTTTAATAACAGTAACAGGTATAGCTAACCCATTTTCGTCGAAAATTTGAGTCATACCAATTTTGTTACCTAAAATCCCAATAGACACAAGAAAATACTCCTTTTTATAAGATTATAAAAATTTAATTAGAAAACTAAATGTATCAATGATTCCTGAAACTTTTCTACTTTAATTTTTGAAAAAAGTAAATAATGTCTTTATTAAATATCTTTAAAGAGAATTTAAATTATTTTTGCTATTTTGTCTAGTAACAACAAAACGTTGATTCCTAAAAAACATAAAATTATTTCTTATTGGCGAAAAATTTTTCGCCAATAAGAAATAATTTTATTTACAGAACATCAATAAAATCATTAGCGTTAGTTTCAGGTGGAGAGTTTTTCTTAGCCGTGTTTTCTGAATTTGTTGATTCAGAACCTGACGAAAGTTGCTCGCCTAATTCAGTGATTGCTTTATTTAAATTTTCAACTTCTGTTTTTAACACCTCATAATTTTCTGAGCTCATTGCTTCGCGCACTTTAGAAATTAAGGTATTAATTTCTTCAGTTTTTTGTTTAGAAATCTTATCCCCAAGATCTTTTATTTGCTTCTCTGATTGATAACACAATAATTCTGCTTGATTCTTTTGTTCAATTTTTTCACGTTTTAATTTATCTTCTTCAGCATATTGTTCAGAGTCTTGTACCATTCTTTCAACCTCATCTTTATCCAGAGTTGAAGCGTTCTGAATAGTAATTGATTGTTCTTTACCCGAACTTTTATCTTTCGCTACTACTGATAATATACCGTTAACATCAATATCAAAAGTAACCTCAATTTGAGGAACTCCTCTAGGAGCTAGTGGAATACCGTCAAGACGGAAATTACCTAAACTTTTATTGTCTTGGAACATTTCACGTTCACCCTGAAGAATATGGATTTCAACATTCGTTTGATTATCAATAGCTGTTGAGAATACTTCTGACTTTTTAGTTGGTATAGTAGTATTCCTTGGAATAATCTTTGTCATTACTCCTCCTAGTGTTTCAACACCAAGCGATAATGGAGTTACATCTAGAAGTAAAATATCTTTAACCTCACCAGCTAAAACACCACCCTGAACAGCTGCTCCAATAGCAACAACTTCGTCCGGGTTAACCGTTTGGTTAGGGTTTTTGTCAGTCATAGACTTTACAAGTTGTTGTATAGCAGGTATTCTTGTAGAACCCCCAACTAAAACAACTTCATCAACCTTATTTTTATCGATTCTTGCATCACGAAGTGCATTCTCTACAGGTATACGACAACGGTTTATTAATTCAGAACATAACTCTTCAAATTTTGCTCTTGTTATATTTGTATTAATATGTTTTGGTCCCGTTTCATTTGCTGTAATAAACGGCAAATTTATAACAGCTTCGCTTAAACTTGATAACTCAATTTTTGCCTTTTCTGAAGCTTCTGTTACACGTTGTAGTGCCTGAGCATCTGTTCGTAAATTTATCCCCTCTTCTTTCTTAAAGTTGTCTAATAAGTAATTAACAATTGCACGATCAAAGTCATCCCCACCTAATTGTGTATCCCCAGAAGTTGATAAAACCTCAAAGACTCCGTCACCAACTTCAAGAACGGAAACATCAAATGTACCACCGCCTAAATCAAAAACTAAAATCGTTTCATTCGATTTTTTATCCAACCCATAAGCAAGCGAAGCAGCCGTTGGCTCATTAATAATTCTAAGAACATCAAGTCCTGCTATTTTTCCCGCATCTTTTGTTGCTTGGCGCTGCGAGTCATTAAAATAAGCAGGAACTGTTATAACCGCCTGGGTTACTTTCTCTCCTACATACTTACTAGCATCATTTGCTAGTTTTCTTAAAACTTGCGCAGAAATCTCTTCAGGACTAAATTCTTTATTTAAAACTGGGCACTTAATTTTTATGTTTCCATTTGCATCAGTTATAATCTCGTATGAACTATTCTCTTTTGCATCTCCTTTAATCTCGCTTGATTTTGAACCAATAAAACGTTTCACTGAAGAAAAAGTATTTGTCGGGTTAATAACAGATTGACGCTTTGCAATCTGACCCACTAAAAGCTCTTCTTTTTTGGTGTAAGCAACAATTGAAGGAGTTGTTCGAAGACCTTCACTATTTGCAATAACATTTGGTTTACCCCCCTCAATTACTGCAATTACTGAATTAGTTGTTCCTAAATCAATACCTACTACTTTTCCCATTATTTAACCCCGTTTCTATAATTATCTAAATTAAATTTTTCATTAATTAAAAACCAATTTTCTTTTTTTTAATAGAGTATTTACCGTTCATGGTTAAGGTTTTTTGGAAACTTTTCGGTAAAAATATTTAAAATTTTGTAAAATTAAAATATTAGTTGTTAAACCATAGGTTTAGTGTTATATATATTTCAGAAATCATAATGTTATTTATTATAAAAACTCAAAAGTAATATTAGAATGAATAAACAAAATAATAATTGGTCTAGGTCAGTTTATATAATATTAGGGATTGGTTTAGCTACTATATCCTTAGTAATATACGGTGTTAAAGAAACTTTTTTTGTCTATGATGAAAATAATCCTGATACTCAAGAGAATAAAGTAAGTTCAAGAATGACATATGGTCGTTTACTTAATTATTTGGAAATGGGTTGGGTTAAAAGCATTGATCTTTATGACAATGGGCAAATCGCAATTGTTGAGGCTTCTAGCCCTGAATTAGGAGACCGACCACAAAAATTAAGAGTTGAAATACCTGCAAATGCAACTTCTTTAATTCAAAAACTTAAAGAAGCAGATGTTGATATTAACGCACATGCTCCAAGAAGAAATAATGTAAAAATTCTTTATGACACGTTCGGTAGTTTAGTTATTCCGGGTTTGGTTGTAGCTGTTTTATACCTTTTCTTCGAACGTTCAAATAATAGTGGTTCAAATTTTGGTGGTAATGGTGGTCCCAACCAGGTTATGAATTTACGTCAAGCAAATGCAGAGATTCAAATGAACCCAGACACTGGCATAACTTTCAAAGATATTGCTGGCATTGATGAAGTAAAAGAAGAATTTCAAGAAATTGTTACTTTTTTAAAAAAACCTAGCCGATTTACTGTTGTTGGGGCTTCAATTCCGAAAGGTGTTTTATTAATTGGATCACCAGGTACAGGTAAAACACTATTAGCAAAAGCAATTGCTGGTGAGGCTCAGGTACCTTTTATAAACATGTCTGGTTCTGAGTTTGTTGAAATGTTTGTGGGGGTTGGTGCATCTCGTGTTCGTGATCTATTTGCTAAGGCGAAAAAAAATACACCTTGTATAGTGTTCATTGATGAAATTGATGCTGTTGGAAGACAACGTGGTGCTGGTGTTGGTGGGGGAAATGATGAACGAGAACAAACCTTAAACCAACTATTAACAGAAATGGATGGTTTTGAAAAAAATAAAGGAATCATTGTTATTGCGGCCACAAACCGTGCTGATGTTTTAGATAATGCTTTATTAAGACCTGGTAGATTTGATAGACAAGTTACTGTAAACCCGCCAGATAAAAAGGGAAGAGAAGCAATTTTAGGGGTTCACGCAAAAAATAAAAAATTAAGTGATGAAGTATCCCTTGAAACAGTTGCTCAACGAACACCTGGGTTTGGAGGTGCTGATTTAGCAAACGTTTTAAATGAGGCCGCAATTATTGCCGCACGTGAAGAGAAACCTGTTATAGGTTTAAATCAAATTAATATGGCAATAGAAAGAGTAATTGCAGGATTAGAAGGACCGTCGATAGCAGATAATAAAAATAAAAGATTAGTTGCTTATCATGAAGCAGGTCATGCTATTGTTGGTACTTTAGTAAAAGACCATGATAGTGTTCAAACTGTTACATTGGTACCTCGTGGGCAAGCTCGTGGGTTAACTTGGTTTATCCCAAACGATGATGCTAGTTTAGTTACAAGAAGTCAAATTCTTTCTCGAATAATTGGCGCTCTTGGTGGGAGAGCAGCTGAAGAAATTGTTTTTGGGGAAACAGAAGTAACAACAGGTGCATCCGGTGATTTAATTCAGGTTACAGATATGGCAAAACAAATGGTAACTAGATTTGGTATGTCACCAATCGGGCCTGTTTCTTTAGGAAACCAAGGGGGTGGATTTATTTTTGTTGGTCGTGGTATTCGACCAGCAAATGAGTTCTCCGAATCTTTGGCCGTTAAAATTGATACACAAATTAAAGCTATTGTTGATTTATGTTATGCTGAAGCAATTCAAATAATGGAATCAAATAGGGTAAGTCTAGATAAAGTAGTTAGTAAATTAATTGAAGATGAAGTTTTAGTTGGTAGTTCGTTTGAACGGAACATTTCAGATTTCAGTAAATTGCCTGTAAGCCAAAAATATGAAACAAAGTTTTAGTAACTTTTAAAGTTTAAAATTTCTGTTTATATTTTTATAAATATAATATAATTATAATTAATTATATTGGAAACACGAAGGAGGGTTTTTTAATAATGGAATTAAAGAAGGGAGACACAGTTAGAATTAAGAGAAAAGAATCTTACTGGTTTAATAAAACAGGAACTATTACAGTAATTGATCAAAGTGGAATTCGTTATCCTATTATTGTTCGATTTGATTCGGTAAATTATTCAGGTGCGGCTAGCAACAATTTTAGTTTTGATGAAGTTATTCCTGCGTAAAAAATAAAAGTCTAATTAAACATGAAAAAAGCGTGAAAAAGAGGGTTTACGTCTTACATAAGACGTAAACCCTCTTTTTCACGCTTTTTTCATGTTTAATTAGACTTTTATTTTTTATATACCTAAACTATTCCAATCAACGTCTACGTTCTCAATAATTAATGATGAGTTATAGATTTGAAGAATAATTAATAAAAAAACAAGAAATAATAACATAAAAAATCCCATAATTGGTGTTGTACCCCAACCTGGTGCAACCTTCCCGTATTCTGAGTTTAAAGGTTGTAAAATATCGCCTAATCGAGTTCTTAATCCCATAATTTTAAAATTTTCAAGTTAATAAGATAAAATTATTTGTAATAATATTATAATAAAGGTAAAAATTCTTATGGAAACAGCAACACTTCTTATTATATTCGTTTCAAGTTTACTTTTGGGAATAACAGCATACTCAATATACACTGCTTTTGGTCCAGCATCTAAAAACTTGCGAGATCCGTTCGAAGAACATGAAGACTAATCTTAAGTAAAAATAAAAACAAACTTCTTCTTATTTATTCAGATAAAAAGAAGAGGTTTATTTATTAACAACTTTAGGAGGATCTCTAAAGAACACAGCAAAGAAGATTACCATTAAAGTTCCAATTAATAAAAATGTGTAAACTAAAGCTTCCATTTGTTTCCTCTTTTGTAAAATAGCTATAGGTTACAATTGTCCAATAAAATTTCCACTTTTCTAGTGAAAACTAATTGAACAATTGTTTATTTTTTTGTCTTTTATAAGTTAAAATTATAAAACTTTAAGTTTTAATTAAACTGCACCTTGTTTACGTGTAGTTCTATCACCAAGTTTTTGGAATGAACCAAATTCAACCTGTTCTGTAACTTCGGCACCAATACCTGTAAACACGTCACGGAATAGTGTACGTGAACCATGCCATAAATGGCCAAAGAAGAATAAAAGTGCAAAGTTAGCGTGACCAAAAGTGTACCACCCACGTGGGCTGCTTCTAAATACACCATCAGATTCTAAACTAGTTCTGTCAAACTCAAAAACTTCACCTAGTTGTGCTTTTCTTGCATATTTTTTAACAGTTGGAGCGTCTTTAAATGATTGACCATTTAATTTACCACCGTAAAAACTAACATTAACACCTACTTGCTCAATACTATATTTAGATTCTGCACGTCTAAATGGAATATCCGCACGAATAATACCATCTTTATCAACAAGGATTACTGGGAAAGTTTCGAAGAATGCTGGCATTCGACGAACAGTTAACTCACGACCTTCACGATCTCTAAATACAGGGTGACCTAGCCAAGCTTCAGCAATACCATCACCTTTATCCATAGGACCTGCACGGAAAAGACCACCTTTGGCAGGGTTGTTTCCAATATAATCATAGAAAGCAAGTTTGTCTGGAATACGAGACCAAGCTTCACTTTCTGATAAACCGTCACTTAAACTTGTTTCAACACGTCTCTCAATTTCTTGTTGGAAGTAACCACTATCCCACTGGTAACGCGTTGGACCAAATAATTCAATTGGTGTCGTTGCACAACCATACCACATTGTACCTGATGTAACAAATGCTGCAAAGAATACAGCTGAAATACTGCTTGAAAGAACAGTCTCAATGTTACCCATTCTTAAAGCACGATATAATCTTTGCGGTGGTCTTACTGTTAAGTGGAATACACCTGCCAGAATACCAAAAGTTCCAGCAGCAATATGGTGCGAAGCAACTCCACCTGGATTAAATGGGTTAAAACCGTCTGGTCCCCAAGCTGGTGCAACGGGTTGAACTTTACCTGTTAAACCGTAAGCGTCTGAAACCCAAATACCTGGTCCAAAAAGCCCTGTTACATGGAAAGCGCCGAAACCAAAGCATAATAAACCCGATAAGAATAAGTGAATCCCAAAGATTTTTGGTAAATCTAAACCAGTCTCACCTGTTCTTGGATCACGGAATAATTCAAGGTCCCAATAAACCCAATGCCAAATAGCTGCTAAAAATAGCAAACCAGATAAAATAATATGTGTTAAAGCTACACCCTCATAACTCCAAATACCGGGGTTTGAAGCACTGTCACCAGTAATAGTCCAACCACCCCAAGAATCTGTTACCCCAAGTCTTGTCATAAAAGGCATAACAAACATACCTTGACGCCACATAGGGTTTAAAACTGGATCAGAAGGATCAAAAACAGCTAATTCATATAAAGCCATTGATCCTGCCCATCCTGAAACAAGCGCTGTATGCATTAAGTGTACAGCAATTAGTCGGCCGGGGTCGTTAAGAACCACTGTATGAACACGGTACCATGGTAGTCCCATTTTAGCGATCTCCTGTCAAAAACTATTTTTGCCTTTCTTACGTAAATTACTAAATATTTTGGTAAACATTTTTTATTTATATAAGATTATAACTTAATTTTATTTTAAATAAAATTTAATACCATCTATTTATAAAATTTTTAATTTTTTAAAATTGATTTATAATTATTATTGTAAAAACTTTCATTTGTTTTAACAAAATAAAGCTTAATCAATTATTTTGAGTTTTATTAAGTTAACTAAAAATAATATATAAATATATTAATTTGTAAAATCTTATTATATCGTATTAATAAATAAAATAAGGTAATTTAAATTTATGGCTTATAAAGTTCATCTTGTTAGTGAAGCAGAAGGTATTGACGCTGTTGTTAGTTGTCAAGCAGACCAATATATTTTAGATGCGGCTGAATCTGATGGCATTGATTTACCATATTCATGTCGTGCAGGTGCTTGTTCTACATGTACTGGTATTGTTACAGAAGGTGTAGTTGATCAAACTGAACAATCGTTTTTAGATGATTCACAAATGGATAAAGGTTTTGTACTAACTTGTGTTGCTTACCCATCATCAGACTGTACTATTCAAGTTCATAAAGAAGATGAGTTATATTAACGTAATATAAAAAAGATAGATTGCTAAATTAATAATTTAGCAATCTATCTTTTTTATGTTAGATTAACAACCAAGAGTTTTTAAAGTTTAAAATAGACCTAATGTTACAGCTTGGTTAATAGGTAAACAAGCACCAATTCCTAACCAAATACTTACAAAAGTACCAAATAAGAAAACTGTTGACGCAATAGGGCGTCGGAATGGGTTTTGGAATTTGTTAATATTTTCAATAAAGGGTACTGTTATTAAACCTAATGGAACTGCAGCCATTGAAAGAACACCTAGTAATTTATTAGGAAGAACCCTTAATAAATTAAATGTAGGGAAGAAGTACCATTCTGGTAAAATTTCTAGAGGTGTAGCAAATGGATCAGCTGGCTCACCAAGTGCTGATGGCTCAAGTACAGCTAAACCAACTAAAACAGAAAAAGTACCTAAAATTACTACAGGGAAAATATATAATAAATCGTTTGGCCAAGCTGGTTCACCATAGTAGTTGTGGCCCATACCTTTTGCTAATTTTGCTCTTAGTTTTGGGTCTGTTAAATCGGGTTTTTTGATAACTGACATTTTTTTATCCTCAAATTAAATAATAAATTTTATAATGGACCAGAAATACCTTGTTTACGAATCATTAAAAAGTGCGTTAGCATTAATACAGCTGCAGCTAATGGCAGTACAAAAGTATGTAAACTGTAAAAACGTGTTAAAGTGTTTTGACCAACACTTGCACCACCACGTAATAATTCTACTAAAGGACCACCAATTACAGGAATTGCGTCCGGCACACCTGTTACAATTTTAACAGCCCAGTAACCTACTTGGTCCCAAGGTAGCGAATAACCTGTTACACCAAAAGAAACAGTTACAACAGCTAAAGTAACTCCTGTAACCCAAGTTAGCTCACGCGGTTTTTTAAACCCACCTGTTAAATAAACACGGAAAACATGTAAAACCATCATCATTACCATCATACTCGCTGACCAACGGTGAATCGATCTAATTAACCAACCAAAATTAACTGAAGTCATTAAGTATTCAACAGATGCAAATGCTTCACTCACACTAGGGCGGTAGTAAAAAGTCATAGCAAAACCTGTAGCTACTTGAACTAAGAAACATACTAGTGTAATTCCACCAAAACAGTAAAAGATGTTTACATGAGGTGGAACATATTTACTTGTAATATCATCAGCAATTGATTGAATCTCTAGTCTTTCTTCAAACCAATCGTAAACTTTACCCATAAAATTTTTTATAAGTTTTTCCGCAATTAGGCTAAAATCTTAATTTATGCCAAGAACCAGATTCGAACTGGTGACACGAGGATCTTCAATCCACTGCTCTACCAACTGAGCTATCCCGGCTTTGCTTCTATATATATATATAGTAAATGAAAAAAAGGAAAACGTAAAGTCTTTGGCTCAATAAAAACTAACAATTAGTTATTTAAAATAAAATTTTTGATTTATTATGAGCTCGTTTTTTCATACCAAAAATATTTTTGGTATGAAAAAACAATTATTAATTTTTTTGACAAAAAGTTAAAATTTTTAATCGTTTGCTATATCTAAAATATCTGCGATAATTTCAGCAGCCTGTTCAACTGTTTGAATTTGTGAAGTATACTCGTCACTAACCTCAATTTCAAAACTCTCTTCCAAAGCCATAACTAATTCTACTACATCTAAAGAATCAGCACCTAAATCTTTTATGAAATTTGCCTCACTATCTAGTGATTCTACAGGTTCAATACAAAATTGATCAGCAACAACTTCCCTCACTCTTGTAAGAACCTGTGCAAAATTTTCAAATTTATCCATAATAATATCTATATTTTTTTATTAAATTACTTCTATAGTTCCTGAAATACGCTCTCAGTCGGCGAAAAAGTTTTTTATTTATTTTCAACTATATTGCATTAGGGTCACAAACCTAAAGGCTGGACAGGTGCAGTTCATCTAATTATATATAGAATTTTTAGATATACTTCATTTGTATATGCTTATATGTTTTTATATAACTTAATGAATAGTTCGTTATATAAGCTGATTTATTAAGAGCAGTTTAATTATCAAGATTACTTTAAAATAATACTAAATTTACTTAATACCTAAGATAACACAGCTAAAAATACCTTCCAAATATATTTTTAGGACCCTTTAACCTTTAAAGTCTCTTTTTTTTTTTACAATAAAATATATTTCTTTAAATTTGTTTTAAAATTCTTCAAATAAACTATAAGTAGTCAAAACCTATTTTATTTGTATCTAAGTGCGTTTAATTTAATTTTAACATTACCATACTGATTTTCTGTAGTCTTATCGATAACTTCAAATCCTTCAATAGATAAGTTTTTAGTAACTAAATTTAAACTGTAATATGTATTTAATTTATCTTTAAAAGCCGAAACAGTCATTGGTTGTTGCCAAAAAACTTCATCATAAACAAGCTCATATACTGAGTTTGTTTTTGAAAAACCGATTTCGTGACCGTTTTCTTGTTTAATAACTATATCACAAACACGGTTTTCTCCATTGTATTGGTTTGTAACAGTTTCCTGTTTTATCCAATTTAGATTTAGATTATCAAGGGTTTTAATTAATAAACTTAAATCAGTAATATTTGTTTTTAAGGTTGTAAAGTGTGACATTTTAATATTCCTTTCTTGTTTCTGTTTAACTTTAATTTTTAATAATTAATTATAATGAAGCCAAGGCAACTTAGACCTAGTTTGTTTTTTCAAATGGACAAACATTCTAATGAGATTGTTATATTTATTTTAACCCTTATGTATTTATAATAATTCAATTATTATCGTATATATAATTAAATACTATATGCTAAATATATAATCAGCTGTTAAATCGACTTTAAAAACCAAACTCTATTAATTATCAATTAGGGTTCTTTTTTTAAAAACTCCTAAATGTTTCTTACCAAATTCAACTTGTTAATCTAATTAATCTAATAGATATATTGGTTTCATATCTAAACTTTAACATTTTAATATTATAAGATCTTGTATTTTTTAAGTTTTTATAATATTAAAACAAAAAAAGTATACATGGTTTTTATTAATTATTTTAATTATTTTTTTTATTAATAATATTATATATCATAAAAAGAATATGATTTAACAAAAATTTTAATTCTCAATTAAATTTTCTTTAGCCTCATACATTAATTGAACGGTTATTTCATCCTTACCCTTTTGTCTAGCAAAATTTTCTGTATGAATTTTTATTTTTCTTCTTACAAACCTTGGTATGTTTAATAATTCCGTTTTGGCTTTTTCAGTCCAAATTGGTTTATTATTAGAATCGACTTGTTTTTGTTCTAAAATTTCTTTTGTATCATGTCCACCAAAAATTTCTAGCAAATGGTCTTCCATTCCCAAAGTAAATGAGTTATAAATTAAATCAGCAATTTGGTTTGCACCCTCATAACCAAGAAAGGGTTTATAACTAAGTGGGAAGTTTTGTATATGAATTGGTGCTGAAATAATACCGCATGGAATATTTAATCTTTTTCCAATATGTCTTTCCATCTGAGTTCCAAAAATCGCTTCAGGTTTTATTTTAGTTATATACTTTTTAACTAAACTATGATCATCAGTAATTAAAACTTCCTCACAGATACCTCTAAGCTCTTTTTTAAACCAATTTTGGTTTTCTTTACAATAAGTACCTGCGCAAACAACTTTAATTCCCATCTCTTTAACTAAAATTTTGGTTATTCCTGCTGCGTGGGTCGCATCTCCAAAAACAACAGCCTTTTTTCCTACTAAGTTTTGACAATCAATTGATCTTGAAAACCAAGCCGATTGTGACATAAACCTAGTTTGGTTTTCAATATAATCGTCAAAATTTACCAAATGATTATTCTCTGTTAATATTTGGGCTATTTTTTTTATGAATTTTGCTGTCTCAACAATACCAATAGGATTAATATCAATATAAGGTATAGCAAATTCCCTTTCTAGAAACTTAGCTGTTAATAATCCAGTTTCTTTATATGGAACAATATTTAACCATGCTTGAGGAAGAATTTTTAAATCAGAAACTAGTGTATTTTCAGGAATTATTAAATTTATTTCAATTTTTAAATCTTTAAATAACCTTTTTAACTCTGCAATATCGTGTTGATTATGAAAAGATAAATTAAAACTGCCTATAATATTGACAGAAGCTGTTTTTGTTCTTTTTTCTTTAAGGGTTTTTTGTTTGCGAGACTTATTAATATAAAAAATAACAATTTGTTCTAATGTCCGATCCGCTGCTTGCATTTCATTTAATCTATAATGATTGACATCAGCTAGTAAAACATCTGTGTTAGTTTCAAATGATGCTTTATTAACAAAGTTTTGCAAATCTTCTTGTAAAATACTTGAAGTACATGTAGGGGTTAAAAGAGTTAAATTAGGTTTTTCTTCTGCATCCTTACGAATTATGTTATTAATAACTTTTTTTTTTGAGCCTTGTGATAAAACGTGTCTATCGACAACGCTCGTTGTTATAGAAGTAAAATCGCGTTTTCTTTCTAACATTGATTTCATAACATTAAAATAGTCATCACCCAGAGGCGCATGCATTATTGCATGTACATTTTTAAAAGAACTTGCAATACGAAGTGTTCCGATATGAGCGGGGCCTGAATACATCCAATATGTTAATTTCATTTAATATTTTTTCTTTCAAAAAGATTTTTATATATTTTGACTGAATTATAGCACAAGAAGCGTTAAAAATTTAAAGTCGGTTTTTTTTATTATGCAAAACTGTTTGTAGTATAATTCTATTACATAAAAGTTATAACATTGTTTATAAATCAAAAAATTCTCCTCCAAAAATAATTTTTTTATTATAAAACTTAACTATGAAAAAAATACTTACAACTTTTTTACTTGGAATTATAGTTTCTACTACTATTCCACAAGTAAGCCTAGCAGATCAAGGTGTTTCAGGTCTTGTACCATGTGCAGATTCACCAGCTTTTTCTAAAAAACTAACTACAAGTGTTACTAAACTTCAAAATAGACTTAAAAAGTATGAAGCAGGTTCACCTCCAGCACTGGCTCTTGAACAGCAGATTGAAAGAACAAAACAACGTTTTGACAGGTATAGTAAATCTGGTTTACTTTGTGGAAAAGATGGTTTACCTCACTTAATTGCAGATGGAAGATGGGATCACGCTGCTGAGTTTACAATTCCAGGATTAATGTTCTTATACATTGCCGGCTGGATTGGTTGGGTTGGCCGTAAATACCTGAGAACAATGAGTACAGAATCGAACCCCACAGAAAAAGAAATTATTATTGATGTTCCTGTCGCATTAACAATTATGGCTTCTGGGTTCAGTTGGCCGTTATCAGCTTGGCAAGAATTTACTAGTGGTGATTTACTAGCATCGAAAGAAGAAATTACTGTTTCTCCTCGTTAATCTTTCAAAAACTTTTAATATTATAATTAATAAATTGTATGGATAACTTTAAAAAGTATTTATCAACGGCTCCAGTACTATTAACGGCTTGGATGACTTTTACAGCAGGTTTTATTATAGAAATAAACAGATTTTACCCAGATCCGTTAACATTCCCAACGTTCTTATAATTGAGTTTTAAAAACCAGGTAAATCCCTGGTTTTTAAAACTCAATTATAAGAACGTTGGGAATGTTAACGGATCTGGGTAAAATCTGTTTATTTCTATAATAATTAATAATTATTTTTCAAAACTAATCTTCCTGTTGTTTTCAGCCAGTTTTGTGCCTCAATATAGTTTGTTGGAGCCAAAGTTATTGCCTGTTTCCAATAATCTGCAGCCTTATCAAAGAGTTCTTTAGCAACTTCCAAATTTTGTTTTTCAGTAGCTTTTATACCTTGATAATGATAAATAACTGCAATATTATTAAAAGCTTGTGGTAAATTAGAGTTTAATTCTAAAGCTTGGTGATAATACTCTAATGCTTTAATATATTCACCGTTACTAGAATAAATCAAACCAATGTTATATAGTATGAAGCTTCGATCGTAAGGATCTTCTTCAATTTGTAATGCTTCATAATAGTTTTCCAAAGCTTCCGCGTATTCCCCCTCTGATTGTGCTGACATACCATCGCGATAATAAAAAAAAGCCTGTTTTTCTTCCTTGCTAGCAGGAAAAACTTTTAGTAATATATCTGCAATGACAGTGAAGGTTTTATCGATAAAATTATCATTTCTTTGTGATCTTCCCATAAAAAGCTAACCCTTTTATTGTAATTAATTAACTAAAAATATTAAATTTTAATTTCTTTATTAGTTAATTTTAAGTAACACTTTAAAATTTTAACTTACTCCTCATCTCTTATAACATAAGGTAATAGTTTTGCCATTCTTGCCCTTTTTACTGCTTTAGCAAGACGGGTTTGCTGTTTTACAGTAAGGTGTGTTGATCTGCGAGGAAGAATTTTACCTTGGTCAGTAAGAAAAGAACGAAGTAGTTCAGTATCTTTGTATCTAATTACATGTCCAGGTTCAAGCGGTGATAAATGACGTTTAATTGAAGCCATAAAATTTTGTTTCCTTAAACTTTATTTTATAAATGTTTTTTTTATTTTGTTTCTTTATGAAACACATGTTTATTACAATAACGGCAATATTTTTTTAATTCTAGACGTCCAGGACTATTTCTTCGGTTTTTTGTTGTTGAATATCTAGAAACTCCAGCTGACCTTTTTTCTTCGTTTGAACGACACTCTGTACATTCCAAAACAACTATTATTCGACTTCCTTTATTTTTAGCCATACTAATTTAATTTTTTAATTTTTTAGACTCATATTATATCATAAAAAATATTGCTAATTATTATTTAAGTTTTTTGCCAAACTGAACAATAGAAAAGGTTCAATAATTTTATAAAAAGGTCTTATATAACTTGTAAAAAAAATTATCTTATTATTTAATGAGGGTAGATAATAAATATTTAGTTTTGATTAATAAAAAATAGGAAAAATATAAATTGTGGCAAATATAAAATCAGCACAAAAAAGAGTACAAATTAGTGAAAGAAATAGAATTCGAAATCGTCAATATAAATCCCTGGTTAAAACTTACACAAAAAAGTATTTTTCTTTGATTGAAAGTTATAAAGAAAATCCTACTGGGGAAAACTTTACTCTTATTGTAGAGACTAGCAATAAAGTTTATAGTAAAATTGATAAAGCACTGAAAAAGAAAATTTTTCATAAAAATACTGCTGCAAGAAAAAAATCCCAAATTGGACGCGCTTTAAAACAATTGTAAACCTTAAAAAATTAAAAAAAAACCAGAATTTTAAATCCTTTATTAAACCCTTGGATTTAATTTTTCTGGTTTTCGGTTTAATTAATAAACCCCAACTTAGTTATTTAATAAAAACCCTAAATATGGATTAGGACCAAAAAAACCAAAACTAACAAACCTGAAAATTTTTTTTTATTAAAAAAAGTCACTTTCCACTCAAACTGAGAAATTTTAATTTTTTAAAACTTATTTTTTTCAGTTTACTAAAACCTTTATAGAAAAATTTTTTTAATTAAGATTTATATTTTTGCTTTTTATAACAAAGCTCCTTTTAAAAATATTATATAAGTTTGATTTTCACTTTTTATACATTCAGGAAAAATTTTAATATGACTAAAAATATGTTTATATCAACCTTACCTAATTTTTTAGAGATACAAAGGTCTAGCTTTTGTTGGTTTTTAATGTACGGGTTAAGTAACGAGTTAAGTCTTTTTCCTTCAATTGTTGACTATGGTACAGGTGCTGAGGTCAGATTTTTTACACAAGAGTTCATAGTAAGAAAGAAAATAAATAGAACTCCTGTAAGTTGTAAACAAAATAATCTTACATATGGGATAAGAATTTTTTTACCTGTACAAGTAATTAATAAATCAAATAATCAAGAAAGAAGAAAACAACACGTATTTATTGGCCAATTACCTTTAATGACACGAACTGGTACATTTATTGTTAATGGTTGTGAACGTGTAGTAGTTAATCAAATTATTCGCTGTCCTGGTTTATATTATAAAACTGAACTTATAAAAAACCGCGTTGTGTCTTCAATCACAATAATATCACAACGCGGTTCATGGCTAAAATTTGAATTTGATAATAACGGTTGTTGGGTAAGAGTAGATAAAAAATATAAAAGTACTATTTTTGATTTCTTATATACCATGGGTTTAACTGATGACGAAATCGCGTTGGGTTTAAAATCTGAACCCATCTTTAGGAGTTATCAAGATTATCAAGAGTACTCAAAGATACTAGAACCAAATGAATTTTTATCCGAAGCAAGTCTCGAACTCATTTGTTCTCGTTTATTCGATGTCAAATTTTATGAACTAGGGAAAATTGGCCGTTTAAGTTTAAATAAAAGATTAGGATTAGATTTTTTAAACGATACAAAAACAATTACTGCTCAGGATATTTTTGCTATTTTAGATTATTTCTCAAGTGTTAAATCATTTTTGCCAGATGATATTGATGACTTAAGAAATCGCAGAATTAGATCTGTTGGAGAATTATTAGAAAATCAATTTAGAATAGGTTTAAATAGACTAGAAAAAAATATTGCAGAAAAAATAAGAATTTGTGACAAAGCAGCCTTAAGACCCTCTAATATAATTAATCCTCGTCCACTTGTTGCCTCAATTAAAGAATTTTTTGGATCAAGCCAATTATCGCAATATATGGATCAAATTAACCCACTTGCTGAATTAGCCCATAAAAGACGTATAAGTGCACTTGGCCCTGGTGGATTAAACGCTGATCGGGTTACTCTAGCTGCTCGAGACATTCACCCAACCCAGTATGGTCGTATATGTCCTATTGAAACACCTGAGGGCCAGAATGTTGGTTTAGTTTCAACACTTTCTTCTTACGCTAAAGTTAATTACAATGGTTTCATCGAAACTCCGTACTTCAAAGTTAAAGAAGGTAAAATTTTATATGATCAACCACCTATATATTTAACAGCAGCTGAAGAAGAGTATGTAAAAATTGCTGCTGCTGATGTAAAAAGAAATAGTGAGGGTTGTTTTATTGATGACGTTGTAGTTACTAAATTTCACCAAGAATTTGTTCTTACACCACCTAAAGAAGTGGAGCTTGTATCGGTTTCTCCAATACAAATCATTTCCGTTGCAGCTTCTCTAATTCCATTTTTAGAGCATAATGATGCAAACAGGGCACTAATGGGGGCAAATATGCAAAGACAAGCTGTACCACTTTTATACCCCCAAAAGCCAATAGTAGGGACTGGGATAGAATTACAAATTACTAACGATTCAGGATTAAATGTTAATGCTATAAAACCTGGTATTGTCGAATACGTTTCATCCGAAAAAATTATAATAAAAAGCTTTGGTAAATCAAAAAATACTTATCTATTAAATAAATACCAGCGTTCTAACCAAGATACTTGTATAAACCAAAAACCTTTAGTTTGGGTGGGGGAAGAAGTTAGAACTGGTCAAATTATTGCAGATGGACCAGCAACTGAGGGAGGAGAATTGTCATTAGGACAAAACTTAACCGTAGCATATATGCCTTGGGAAGGTTATAATTTTGAGGATGCTATCTTAGTAAGTGATAAATTGGTTTATGCAAATTTATTTACTTCTATACATATAGAAAAATATGAAACTGAAGTTCAACAAACAAAAACTGGACCGGAAACGGTTACATCAGACATACCCTTTGTTAATCACAAAAATGTTATGAATCTAGATGAACATGGAGTAATTTGCGTTGGTACATTAGTTCAACCTAGAGACATCTTAGTAGGAAAAGTTACACCAAAAACAGAGTTTGACCAGTTACCAGAGGCCAGGTTATTAAAAGCAATTTTTGGGTATAAGGCACCTGATGTGAGAGATACTTCCCTAAGAGTCCCCAATGGTGTTTCTGGTCGAGTTATTGACGTCAAAATATTTAGAGAAGAGAAAAAAGCAGAAGGGCCTGTAAAGGTAAACTCATTAATTCGAGTTTTCATTGCACAAATAAGAAAAATTAGAGTGGGTGACAAAATTGCTGGTCGACATGGTAACAAAGGAGTTATTTCTCGGATTCTTCCACACCAAGATATGCCTTTTTTACCTGATGGAACAGTTGTAGACATTATTTTAAACCCACTTGGGGTTCCTTCACGTATGAATGTTGGTCAAATTTTTGAATGTTTGTTGGGCTTGGCAATGGATAATTTGGGTAAACGTTTTAAAATAGTACCTTTTGATGAAATGTACCAAAACGAGGCTTCGCGTGTATTAATTAACCAAAAACTACGTGAGGCAGCAACAAAAACTGGAAAACCTTGGTTATTTAACTCTTATTCACCAGGAAAAGTTTTATTAACTGATGGACGAACAGGTGAAAAGTTTGATAACCCTATTTTGGTAGGCCGATCATATATTCTAAAACTTGTTCATCTTGTTGATGATAAAATCCATTCTCGTTCAACAGGTCCTTATTCACTTATTACTCAGCAACCTGTTGGTGGTAGATCTCAAAATGGTGGGCAACGTTTTGGTGAAATGGAAGTTTGGGCATTAGAAGCCTTTGGTGCCGCTTATACTTTACAGGAATTATTAACTATAAAATCTGATGATATGCAAGGACGAGATAAAGTTTTAAATTCAATTGTATGTGGACAACGTATACCTAAGTCAGGAATACCAGAATCGTTTAAAGTTTTAATAAGAGAATTACAGTCTTTAGGATTAGATATTAAAACTTATAAATTAAACAAAGCAAAAAATGCCCCTATTAGAAGCTCCAAGGTTGATTTAATGAAAACTTATGAAACTAAATTTGACGAATATCTTTTTACTTAAAAAACCGTTTATTTTTTTCAAACGTTTATTAATTTTCTTTTTAAAACCCTATCTAAATCAATTATGAAAGTATTAACAGAAGAATTTGATTTTATCAAGATTAGTATTGCTTCACCCGAACAAATTAAGTTGTGGGCAGAACGTATTTTACCTGATGGGACAATAGTAGGTGAAATTAAAAAAACTGATACGATAAATTATCGGACGTTTAAGCCTGAAATGACAGGTCTATTTTGTGAACGGGTTTTTGGTCCAATAAAAAGTGGTGAGTGTAATTGTGGTTTGTATAAGCATGCTAGAAAATTAGGTTTTATTTGTCAAGTTTGTGGTGTAGAAATAACAGATTCTAGAGTTCGCCGACATAGAATGGGTTTTGTTGAGCTTTTAGCGGCTGTAACACACGTTTGGTATTTAAAAGGTAGTCCAAGTTATCTTTCTTTACTTTTAAACATCAAAGTAAAAACTCTTGAAAATACAATTTATTATAACGAGGTTTTTCCTGGCAAATATGATCCTAAAGCCGTTCTTACAAACTTTGAATTTGAAAACGACAACTCTAATAAAAATTATACTGATAAGACCTTTTCTATAGAAAACTACTTAAAAAAAAAAAAAAAAAAACATGGTGCTGAGATTATCCGAGATAAACTTTCTAAACTAAACCTAAATGTACAGATTAGAAAAAGTCGAATGGATCTACTAAAAAAATCCCCGTTAAAACGGGAACGCGCAATTCGTAGAATTCGGGTTCTTGAGAGTTTCATATTAACCGGTGCTAATCCTAAATGGATGGTCCTTTCAATAATCCCAGTTATTCCACCTGGTTTAAGACCAATGATTCAACTCGAAGGGGGAAGATTTGCTACATCAGATTTAAATGAGTTGTACAGAAAAGTAATAATGCGCAACAATCGTCTAGGTAGACTATTTGACATTGATGCACCTGATGTTGTTATAAGAAACGAAAAAAGACTTTTACAAGAAGCTGTTGATGCCTTAATTGATAATGGCAGAAGGGGGGAAAAAATATTAGATATTAACAGCCGCCCCTTTAAATCTCTATCTGATGCTATTGAAGGTAAACAAGGAAGATTTAGACAAAACTTATTAGGAAAACGTGTAGATTATTCAGGCCGTTCTGTAATTACCGTCGGTCCTAATTTAAAATTACACCAATGTGGTTTACCTTATGAAATAGCTGTTGATTTATTTAAACCATTCTTAATTTACGAACTAATTAAACAAGAGGTTGTAAGTTCAATCAGAGCAGCAAGAAAAATAATTAATGAGAATTCACAATTAATTTGGGGTCTTTTAGAAAATATTCTTAAAAACCACCCTATCCTTTTAAACCGAGCACCAACTTTACATAGGTTAGGAGTTCAAACTTTTGAACCTATTTTGGTTAGTGGTAGAGCAATACTTTTACACCCGTTAGTTTGTACAGCTTTTAATGCTGATTTTGATGGGGATCAAATGGCGGTACATGTACCATTGTCCGTTGAAGCTCAATCTGAAGCAATTTCATTATTATTCGCTCCCTGTAACTTTTTATCTCCAGCAACAGGGTCCCCAATTATAATACCAAGCCAAGATATGCTTCTTGGTTGTTATTATTTGACAAATAATAATCTATCAGGATTAAGTGGAGCAAGTCACTATTTTACCAATACTAAAGATGTACTTTTAGCATATGAGAATAAAAAAGTTGATTTACACTCATTAATTTGGGTAAGATACAACGGATATTTAGAGGATGATTCTCGGCCACTAAAAATAATTAAAACCTGTAAAAACTCTAAACTTTTAATTTATAAAGATAAGCAAATTAGAGAAGATGGTAATGGAAAAATTATTGTAACTTATATAAGAACAACTCCAGGACGTCTTATTTTCAACAAAGTTATTAACCAGTCTTTAAATTTAAGTGTTTAAAAAATTTTTTATTAAGGAAAAAAAAATGGAAAAAAACATAAAAACGCGAAAAACATTTTTTCGAAATAAGGTTGTAACAAAAAAATATTTAAAGGAGATTTTGTTTTGGTCTTTTCGTAATTTTGGTATGATAAGGTCAGTTTTTTTATCGGATTCTTTAAAAAATATAGGGTTTTATTATGCAACACAATGTGGAGTTTCAATTAGTATTGAAGATTTAAAAATACCCCCTTTTAAAACTGAAACCGTTAATAGTGCTAACCAGGAAATGCAAACTAGTGAGTTTAAATGTTCTAGAGGAGAGCTAACCGAAGCAGAAAGATACCAACAACTAGCTGATACTTGGAATATGGCAAGTGAAAAACTAAAAAATCAGGTTGTTAGTTATTTTAAAAACTTTGATCCTTTAAACCCTGTTTATATGATGGCGTTCTCAGGAGCAAGGGGGAATTTATCCCAAGTCCGCCAACTGGTGGGTATTAGGGGATTAATGGCGGGACCGACAGGAGAAATTATTGATATACCAATTACTAAAAACTTTCGTGAAGGTTTATCAATTACTGACTATATGATTTCTTCTTATGGTGCACGTAAGGGTCTTGTTGATACTGCACTTAAAACAGCAGATTCAGGGTATTTAACTAGACGTTTAGTTGATGTTGCGCAGGATGTTTTAATTCGAGAAACAGATTGCTTTACAAATCGAGGTATTTTTGTATTTAAATTAGATGATGGTAATGAAACGCTTGTTTCTTTAAAAGATAGATTATTAGGAAGAATCTTAGCACAAGATGTTTTTCAGAAACAATCAAATCAAATATTAGGGTTTAGAAATCAACAACTTAGTCCATCATTAGCAAAAAAAATTGATAAAGAAAAAGTTCCAAGAGTTCTTGTTAGATCTCCTTTAACGTGTGAATTAAGCCGATCGATCTGCCAAAAGTGTTACGGTTGGAATTTATCGCAAGGTAAATTAGCAGATTTTGGTGAAGCAATTGGTATTGTTGCTGCGCAATCAATTGGTGAACCAGGAACACAATTAACAATGAGAACGTTTCATACGGGTGGGGTTTTTACCGCGAAATCTGGAGGTAAGGTTTTTTCAAAAGTAACAGGTAGAGTTTTTTTTCCTAGTAAAATAATAACTTCTACGACCAGAACATCAACCGGTAATGAAGGCTTAGTTGTAAGATCCAATGCAAAAATTGAAATAATAGATTTTCAAAACCGGGTTTATAGTATCCATTTAGAAAGAGGTGCAATTTTATTTGTTAAAGATAAAGACTTTATTAAAGAAGGGGAAATAGTTGCCTTATTACCTAAAACATTAAAGAGTTTTGGTAAAAGAGAGAAAAGAAGTGTTTTTTCAAACTTTTCTGGTGAAATCTTTTTTAACCAAAAATTGAAACATAAAAGTACCAATTTACTAGAAAACACCTTTGACGATAACCAAAATGGATTAGTTTGGGTTTTCTCAGGAAAAGTTTTTAATATACCCCACTACGCAAAAGTAACTCAATACAAGTTTTCAAGGTTAAAACCTTTATCAAGTTTTGCCAAAATAAAACTGGTCACATATAAAAGTGGCATAATTAAAATAAACCCTATTCAAACAATTAACCAAAAAAAGAGGTATAAATTAAAATTATTAGTGGAAAACTTTTCACTTAAAAATTCAGAGTTTTATAAAGGTTTTTATAGAAAAAAATCTTCCAATAAAAAAGAAAAAAACCTTTGTATTATCAAGACTGGTGAAAAAAAGTTTTTCTACCTTAATGGAAAACTAAAGTTTAATTTCGAAAATGGATCAGTTCTTGGGGAACAAATAAACACAAAATACTTAACAAAAACAGGCGGATTAATAAATTATGTTAAATTAAAAGAAAGCACATTAATACGTAAATCTAAAAGCTATGAATTAAACCAGGGTGGGGGCGTATTGTTTTTACCAGAAGAAACATTTTTACTTAACAAAGATATATCCACTTTAAAAGTAAAAGGTGGAAGCTGGGTTGATTACAATACAGAATTGGCAACAAATATCTATAATAAAACTCCTGGTTTTATTGATGTCATTGAAACAAATAATATTGTTAAAAAAATAGTTGTTAAGCCTGGTTTTCATATAAACCTGAAAAATGAATACCTAGATATTGATTCGAGTTTTCATAAAAGACTTGTTTTTCCTGGTGAACAGCTTTTAGGAGTATATGATATTAAGCAATTAACATATACTGAAATTTTTAATAGTTTGGATGGATTGTTATTATTATTAAGACCTGTTTATCTTTATGAATTGCCAAGAACAAAACGAGATAAGTTTTTATATAAACAAAAATCTCATGTTAAAGGATTTGAAGAAATAACTTCTTTAACCTTTAAAAATGGTCAAAGAATTCTTACTAACGGTAATAATTCTTTGAGTTTAGTTAAAACAAAGTTAATTTTTACAAATAATGAAAATAATGAAGATAATTTAATAGCTAAAATTTATTTCACAAAAAAACAAAATAAAGGAGTTTCGTTAGAGTGTAATGTTTTTGAAAAGATTTTTAATGAAAAAGATATACCAAAGGATATAGAACTAAATCAATTAAACTTTTCATTATTTTTAAAAGATGGTCAATATATTGAACCTTATACTATTCTTGGCAACATTGAAATTTTACCAAAGACCCAACTTTTAATTAAAAAAATAAAAGAGCGAAGAACTCAACAATCTCGGCGTGTTTTAATTGTTTCGGAGAACGATTATAAAACTTTATTTCCAGAAGATAAAAGTTTTATTAAAAACTCAAGTAATTTTATAAAAATAGGTGAATCACTGGGAAATAGACAAATTATTTTAAACTCAGGAAAAAAAATAAAAAATAGAGGAAATATATTAAAAACGCGTAAAGCAAAGGCTTTTCTTTTCTCTGAGGGAGCAGAGGTTTTTTGGTATAATCATGATTTTATTAAAGAAGGTGAAGAATTAGGTGTTTTATTTTACGAACGAGCACAAACTGGTGACATTGTTCAAGGTTTACCAAAAGTTGAAGAAATTTTAGAAGCACGTCGTTCAAAAGTCCCAATAAAAAGCCCTAAAAATCCTGGAATTGTACTTAGTATAATAAGAAAAAGACGTGAAGACGTTAAATTTGTTTATGCTACGAGACATGGTTTCAAGTTTTATTTTCTTGTAGATAAACAAGAGTTGTATGCAAGGGTTAAAATGTTTATTAATGTTGGGCACCCGCTTAATTATCGTCTTGGTAATCCACATGTCACAATAAAATACTTAAATCATTTTTATAGAATATTCTTAGATCGTTATGAAGCTGCTTATAGAAGTTTAAGAAAAACACAATCGTATTTGTCAAACTCTATTCAAGGGGTTTACAATTCTCAGGGTGTTAATATTTCTGATAAGCATCTTGAAGTTATTGTAAAACAAATGACATCAAAAGTAAGAGTCTATGATAGAGGTGATAGTGGAATTTTACCCGGTGAGTATATTGATTTACAACATGTGTACAATATAAATAAAGTCTTAAAAAAGACAAACGCAAAAGAAATTTTATATCGACCAATTTTATTAGGAATAACTAAAGCATCTTTAATAACTGAAAGTTTTGTTTCTGCTGCAAGTTTCCAAGAGACTGTTAGAGTACTTGCCGAAGCTGCTATTGAGGGCAAAGTTGATTGGTTAAAAGGATTGAAAGAAAGTGTAATAATTGGTCGATTAATTCCTGCTGGAACAGGTCTTAGTTCTCACGAGCATATTTCAGATTTAACTGTACGTTTACCCAAAACAAAGTTAAAAAGTGGGCTTACTAAGGCAAATAGTGTTTAAATAAATGAAAAACTATTAAAATTTTTGCCCGAATAATACAAAGTTTTAGGGTAAGCAATTGAAATTCAATTTTTTTGTTCTTATAAAGTTAAATATTAATTTAAAAAATTATTAATTTGGAGAAAAAATTATGGCTGGTCTTGAATTAGCTCAACTTTTAGAAGCAGGTGTACATTATGGACATAAAGCATATCGGTGGAACCCTAAAATGTTTCCATATATATACACAGAACGTGATGGGATTCATATTCTAGATTTAGTTCAAACAATTCATTTGTTAAAAAAAGCTTGTGAATTTGTTAATAATGCAGCTGCAGATGGTAAAACATTTTTATTTGTTGGAACAAAACGCCAAGCAGCAGCAATTGTTGCTCAAGAAGCAAAACGTTGTAATTCACATTATATAAATCATCGTTGGCTAGGTGGTATATTAACTAATTCTAATACTTTTACTAGTAGAATTGAGCGTTTAAAAGTTTTAGAAGAACAAGAAGCGTCGGGACATTTTGAAAAGTTAACTAAAAAAGAGTCGGCATTAGCTAAAAAGGAACTTGAAAAATTACGTAAATACCTAAGTGGCGTAAAAAATATGACGAAGCGCCCTGACGTTATTATTGTCATTGATCAAAAACGCGAAATGAATGCTATAAAAGAAGCTTTAAAATTAAAGATTCCAATTATTTCAATTTTAGATACAAATTGTGATCCTGATTTAGTTGATATACCAATTCCAGGAAATGATGATGCTTTAAGATCTATTAAATTTATTATTCAACAACTAGTAGATCACATTTGTACTGGTCAAGTAAACAAGAATTTTGCAGAATCTACAAAATAGGCTAAATAATTTAGATTTTTTGTATTATCAAAAAAAGGTTTGGTTTGATCAAGAAAAGTATTTAATAAAAAATAAAAGTTAAAAAGATTTTAATATGGAAATAAATGCAAAAACAGTTAAGGAATTAAGAGAAAAAACAGGTGCAGGGATGATGGATTGTAAAAACGCTCTAAAAGAAACAGGTGGAGAGTTTGAAAAAGCAATTGAACATTTACGTCAAAAAGGTTTAGCCTCAGCAGATAAAAAATTAAGTCGTCAAGCAAGTGAAGGCTTAATTGAAAGCTATATACATACAGGAGGTAAACTAGCTGTTCTAGTAGAAGTAAATTGTGAAACAGATTTTGTTGCTCGAAGACCTGAGTTTCAAGAGCTTACTAAAAATATTGCAATGCAAATTGCAGCTTCACCCTCTGTTATTTATGTTTCTTATGAAGATATTCCTTCCGAATTAATTCAAAAAGAAAGAGAAATTGAATTAAAAAAAGAAGATCTTGCTGGTAAACCTGAAGAAATTATAGAGAAAATTGTTAACGGACGAGTTGAAAAAGCACTTAAAAGTCTTTGTCTATTTGACCAGCCTTTTATTAAGAACCAGGATATTACAGTCGAAGAGCTTGTAAAACAAACTATTGCACAATTAGGTGAGAGCATTAAAGTACCAAGGTTTGCACGTTTTGTTTTAGGCCAATACAATTAGTTTATAAAAATTTGGCTTTAATAAGCTTTTTTTTCTGATTATAAAGTATAATCTAATTTAAGACGTATAAAATATTTTTTTTGTAATAGGATAAAAAGCTGAATTTATTATGAATTTGAATAGCGTTAATTCATTATTACTACTTTCTGGCGTTGAAGTTGGAAAACATTATTATTGGGAATTAGCAGGTATTACATTTCACGGACAAGTTTTCATTGTCAGTTTATTTGTAGTTTTTTTACTGCTAATTTTTTCAATTTTAGGTACGAGCAATGTTAAGACAGTTCCTGAAGGTTTACAAAATTTAATGGAATTTGTTACAGAGTTTACAGGAACTATTGCGAAAGACCAAATAGGTGAAAGTGCTTATAAACCTTGGATCCCTTTTGTTGGAACATTATTCCTGTTTATTCTTGGTTGTAATTGGGCTGGTGCATTAATTCCATGGAAATTAATAGAAATTCCAGAAGGTGAGTTAGCAGCACCGACGAATGATATTAATACAACAGTTGCACTTGCTTTAATAACATCTTTTGCATATTTTTATGCTGGTATAAACAAAAAAGGGTTAGGTTATTTTAAGCGTTATTTAGAACCAACACCTGTTCTTTTACCAATTAATATTTTAGAAGATTTTACGAAACCTCTATCTTTAAGTTTCCGACTTTTTGGTAATATCTTAGCAGATGAATTAACTGTATCAGTTTTGGTTATGTTAGTTCCATTGTTTATACCTTTGCCAATTATGGTTTTAGGGGTTTTTGCAAGTTCGATTCAAGCATTAATTTTTTCAACATTAGCAGCTGCTTATATTGGTGAAGCGCTTGAAGGGCATTAGTGAAAAATTTTTAATTTTTTAAAATCTTTTTAAAATTTTTTTTGAAATCTGTTAATTTTTTTTTACGTTTTAACTTGTAAAATTATGGATTCAATCATTTCTGCTGCTTCTGTTATTGCAGCTGGTCTTTCTGTAGGTTTAGCTGCAATTGGCCCAGGTATTGGTCAAGGTAACGCGGCTGGTCAAGCTGTAGAAGGTATTGCTCGTCAGCCAGAAGCAGAAAACAAAATTCGTGGTACTCTACTTTTAAGTTTAGCATTTATGGAAGCTTTAACAATTTATGGTTTAGTAGTAGCATTATCTCTGTTATTCGCAAACCCATTCACTAGTTAGTAAAACTTTGCCAAGGTGCTCTAAAAAGTACCTTGGCTTTTTTCAAACCATTTTTAAATATATAAAAATTAAATGGTTTTAATAAAATATTATTTTTAGAAAACGAAATGATTAATTTTTCCCTTCTTTTACTAAATGTTGAAGAAAAAAGTGGTGGTTTATTTGATTTCGACGGTACTTTACCTTTAACAATTTTTCAATTTTTAGGGTTAATGTTTATCTTAGAACGGTTTTTATATAAACCTCTTTCAGAAATTGGTAATATAAGAGCTGAAAACCTAAAAGAAAAAGGTGAAAAAGCAGAATCAACACTTTCAGCTGCCAACTATTTAGCTGACCTTTATACAACAGAAGTTTCAAGCGTTGAAAAGAAAATTGACATTTTATTAAAGCAAGATGATGTTCAATTACAAGACACTTTTCAAAACCGTCTAATTGAAATAAATAAAAGTTCAGCAAATGCGATTATTGAAACTGAACAAGATATAAATAAAAAAATTAGTGAATTATCAACTAATGAAAAAGCAAAAAGTGCCAGCACTACAATTGCTGCTATCATTATTAACCAGATAATTGCGAAATAAAATTAAGGAATTTTTAATTCTTTAAATAGTTTTTGATTATTAATAAGTATGGAAAATTTTATAAGTACTTTTCTATTTTTAGCAAATGAACATGAAGGTTTTGCCATAAATACAGATATTTTTGAAACTAATATCATTAACTTGGTATTACTTCTAGGTTTAGTTGTTTATGTTGGTAAAGACTTCTTAGGTTCAACACTAAGTGAACGTCAAAGGTCAATTCTTGATAAAATTGAAGAAGCTGATAAAAAAGTAAATGAGGCGGATAAGCGTTTTCTTGAAGCCCGCGTTCAATGGTCACAAGCAAATATTTTTGGAGAGAATTTAGAAAAGAAAACATATCAAAAAATTGATGCTTTTCATGAAGCGCAAAATTCAAAAAATAAGGATGCCTTGTTAAGAGAGTATTTTTCAACATTAGTTGCATTAGATTTAAAAAATGAACAAGTACAAAAACAAGTAAGAAACTATGTTATGGAATTAGCGTTACTTGAAGTTTATGGTACTTTTACTAAGTTGGTGAATAACAAAAAATTCCAAGAAAATTACTCGAATTACAGTATTCTTTTACTAGAAAGATTGATAGGAGAAGGATAGATGGGTTTAGATTCTAGAGTAGGCGACGCTTATGCTTATGCGCTATTAAAGGTTTTATATAAAGATTTAAACTTTTCTAGTTTTACTGGTATTGTTTCAGATATGTTAGATTTTGCTAATCTTTTTAATACTTGTCCAAGTATAGAAGAGTTTTTAGCAAACCCAACTTATTCTACAAAACAAAAAAAACAGTTTTTAAATGACTTTTTTGGAACGTCTCTAAATCCTATAATAATGAATTTTTTAAATTTGCTTTGTGATACAAAACGAATTATTTATATTTCATCAATTGTAAACGTGTTTTTAGACATTTTGTTAAAAAGTACGGACTCTCATATTGTAGAAGTTCAAATTCCCGTTGTTGAGGGTTATAAATTGGATATAGAGAAACTAAACACTGTTTTATCTAATTGGTTTACAAAAAGTTCAAAATCTAGTCAAGTAGAGACAATTAATTCAAGTTGTTTTAAGGAGCCACTTGTTATCTTTACAATAAAAGAGACGCCTGAATTACTGGGTGGATTTAGGCTTAATTTTGTAACAGATTCTAAAGTAATTGATTTTTCAATTGCTGGTAAAATTAAACGAATAGCTACTGTTTTAGAATATTAAAACAATAAGGTATTTCACAATAAGAAGAAATTATTAAAAAAAAATAATAAAACTTAACTTAGATTTATGGCAACAGTAAATCCAGACGAAATTAGCAACATTATTAAAGAAAGTATCCTAAAATATACAGGTGAGCAAAAAATTGAAAATGTTGGTACTGTTCTTCAAGTAGGTGATGGTATTGCTCGTGTTTACGGTCTTGACGAAGTAATGTCAGGTGAGTTATTACAGTTTGACGATGAAGAAAAAACTGTTGGGATTGCATTAAATTTAGAAAACGATAACGTTGGTGCTGTATTAATGGGCGACGGTATTGGTATTCTTGAAGGCAGTTCAGTTACAGCTACAGGTAAAATTGCTCAAATTCCAGTTAGTGATGGTTGTTTGGGTCGAATCTTAGATCCGCTTGCAGCACCAATTGATGGTAAAGGTGCAATCGAAGCTACAGAAAGTCGCTTAATTGAGTCAATGGCACCGGGTATTATTAGTCGTCAATCAGTTTGTGAACCATTACAAACAGGTATTACAGCTATTGATGCAATGATTCCAATTGGTCGTGGACAAAGGGAACTTATCATTGGAGACCGACAAACAGGTAAAACATCAATTGCGTTAGATACAATCATTAATCAAAAAAGTGAAGGTGTAATTTGTGTTTATGTAGCAATTGGTCAAAAAGCTTCTTCTGTTGCTCAAGCTGTTACAGTTTTAGAAGAAAAAGACGCATTAAAATATACTGTAATTGTAGCAGCAAACGCAAATGACCCAGCAACATTACAATATATTGCTCCTTATACAGGTGCAGCAATTGCTGAATACTTTATGTATAAAGGTAAACACACTTTAATTATTTATGATGATTTAACTAAGCAAGCTCAAGCTTACAGACAAATGTCATTATTACTTAAACGTCCACCAGGCCGTGAGGCTTATCCTGGTGATGTATTCTACTTACATTCACGTTTACTTGAACGAGCAGCCAAATTAAATTCAAAATTAGGAAGTGGTAGTATGACAGCATTACCTGTCATTGAAACACAAGCGGGTGACGTTTCTGCATATATCCCAACAAACGTTATTTCGATTACTGACGGTCAAATTTTCTTATCGAATGATTTATTTAACTCAGGTATTCGCCCAGCTATTAATGTTGGTATTTCGGTTTCACGAGTAGGTTCTGCTGCTCAAATTAAAGCAATGAAACAAGTGGCTGGTACACTAAAACTTGAATTAGCACAATTTGATGAGCTAGAGGCTTTCTCTCAATTTTCTTCAGACTTAGATGTTAATACTCAAAAACAATTAGCACGTGGGAAACGTTTAAGAGAACTATTAAAACAACCACAAGGTGCACCATATTCTGTGGAAGAACAAGTTGCTATTATCTTTACAGGTACTAAGGGATACCTAGATGAGATTGAAGTTGATCAAGTTTCAAGTTACATTAAGAGCTTATTAGAATTCTTAAGTATGTCAAAACCAGAATTCTTTAAAGAAATTCAATCAACTCAAAAACTTAGTGACACTGGAATTGAAATTTTACAACAGGCTAACGAAGAGGTAGCTTCAAGTTTTAAATAACTAAAATAGATTATATTTCATCTAATTTTTTTAATTTTAAAAAAATTAGGTGAAATATATTGACAAATTTTATAATTTAATATATATATATATATATACAAGTTTATATTTCTCTGGGATTGTAGTTCAATTGGTTAGAGCACCGCCCTGTCACGGCGGAAGTTGCGAGTTCGAGTCTCGTCAGTCCCGTTTTTAAGTTTTATAGTAATGAGGAAAGAATATATTATTTCCTCTTTTTATTTCATAAAAGTATATAATTTACATACTTAATTTTTTTTAGTGGAAAGTTTTAAAATTCTATCATAGTTTTTAAAGTAAAGATCAACAACCCAACTAGTAATAAAACAAAAAAAATTGTAATAACTTTGTTTGGAGACTCCTTGTATAAGTAAATAATTGGAGCCAATATAATTGATACCAAACCAATCATTGTACTAACAAAAAATCTTGGATATCGCAAAACGTTTTCCCAAAAAATTGCCATTATTTCCACCCTTTATTGAATTTTAATAAAAATTAGTTATTTTAATTAACTTTCAAAAGAAAATTTTATGAAAAAGAAAATTATTTCTTTTAATAATTAAATTTCTGAGATATAAGGTTAATTAAATATAATCTTTAAATAATTATACAATCTATAAAAATTAGGATATGAAAAATGATTCCCTATTTAACTATATTTAATTTAATAATAAAAAAAGTTGAACAAGCCTACTTAAAAAAAGATATTCCAAATATTGAAGTAGGAGATACAGTTCGTTTAGGTTTAAGAATTAAAGAAGGAAATAAAGAACGTACACAATATTATGAAGGTGTAACAATTTCTAAGAAAAACAGTAGTGTTAATAAAACAATAACAGTTCGTCGTGTTATGCAGGGAATAGGGATTGAACGTTTATTTTTAATAAATTCACCACGTATTGTATCAATTGAAATTAAAAAGTCTGCTAAAGTTAAACGTGCAAAACTTTATTATTTACGTAATTTATCTGGTAAAGCAACAAGATTAAAACAAAAATATTAAAACTAATAAACTTAATTTAAAAATAAATTGCATCCGACTGGATTCGAACCAGTGATGTCTTAAAAAGAAAACGGATTATGAGTCCGTTGCCTTCAGCCACTCGGCCACGGATGCAAAAAAGTTATGGAGCTGGTGGGATTTGAACCCACTTCCAACTAAGAACATGCTTCATGTTTTTTCACAAACTTATTTTATAGAATACATTCTAACTATAAAAGACTATTAAAATCAATATAAATTAAAATCTTAACTTTTTTAGGGAAGACAATAAAATTTTACCACCTCTATTTATGTCAGTTTAGAGTGGTTATTAAAGTTTTTTGGTAATTTTTTATGCAAAGTTTTAGTTTAGCAAAAAGCAAATACTCGATTAAAACTAACAATATTGTTTGCGTTTATTTTAAAAAAAAAAAAGATTTGTATTACAATAGGCAATTACTTAAATGTCGAACCCATTCAGCCCCTTACCCAAACTTGAGCATGGAAGGATTCGAACCTTCGTCCAACAGAGTCGGAGTCTGCCACTCTTCCACTGAGCTACATGCTCCAGTTAGATTTTTTAAATATTTATTATATATTTTAAATCAAAAAGATCTGGAGTAATTAAAAAAAGGGATCTTGAATTGCATAATAATTATTATGCAATTCAAGATCCCTTTTTTTAATTACTCCAGATCTTTTCTGTTAGGGTTTCTAGATGGATCGTTAGACAAAAAGCCAAAAACGAAAAGGGAAGTAAAGAAAATAACAACTGTATAAACAAGAATTTTTAATGTTAGCATGAAACTTTTCTCCAAGAAACGTTTTTTATTAAGAAGTATAGTAAAATATGACCAAAATTATACATAATAGTTCCAGATAATTTTAGAATTATTTTTTTTATCTAAAAAACCGGATATATTTTTAAAACTGTAAATTCAAAAACTTTTCTCTCTCTTTTTTCTAAATTAGCGACATCAAAATTAGAAACTGTTGTTAAAAAACCTTCAACAATAATATAGTCCCCTTTACGATAATATTTAATGAGATCATCACTTAGGTTTCCCCATACTAATAAGTTAAGTTTTTCGAAATAAATTTGTTGTTGAAAATAAGCAAAAGCAGTTTTTAATTCAACTAACTTCACTTGATTTTTATAAAAGTTTTGAGTTGGCTCTTCAATAAGCTTTAAAATAAAAATCGAATTATTCATACTTTTATGATTATTTACTCAAAAATACTTAAAGTGTTAAATCACGTTGCTTAGATGTCTGCTCGTAATTTAAATCTTTTAAAGTTTTAAGTATTTTTTCAAAATATTCTTGTAAATAATTTTCAAGTGTAACAAAATTGGTTTCATCAATATCAAAAGTATTATAAAGATTTAAAGTATTTGTTGAAAAGTTTTCTTTTTCTTCCAAAACCTCAACAAAAGCTAGACGTTCATTAATGTTAGAACTCCATTCAAATAAACTAGTAAATTGACGAGCAAGTTTTAGAACTGACATAGGAATTAAATTCAGTTTTGCTTTTTGACCAGATAATTTTTCACAAAGCTCAATAATGTTTTCTGAAATCCAAGCTTTTGGTCCACCTAAAAAGAATGTTTGATTTTCAGCATTTTTTATTAATAAACTTTTTAAACATATTGTAGCAGCATCTTGTGTATCAATATAAGATATTGGTATAGATTCGCTTGTGATCCAAATTGGTTGATTATCTAATACGGGTATTGCATATTGACTAATAAGTGCTTGATAAAACCCTGCAAGCCTAAAAACTGTAAATGGTACCCCAGATTTTTTTAACTTCTCTTCAATTTTTACTTTTGTATCCATAAGTGGTATATAAGGATATTTTTCTGCATTTAAAATTGAAAAGAAAATAAACCGTTTAATTTTTGCAATTTTGGCAAGACGAATCAAAGCTAGTTTCCCCTCCCAATCAGTTTGTTTTAAATTAGCAATATCATCCGGTCTTGTTGTTGAAGCATCGATTACTGCAGTAACACCTTTAAAAGATAAAGTTAATGTTTCAGGCATTGTTAAATCACCATATACTAATTGAGCTCCTAATTCACGGAGAAAATTAGCTTTTTTTCGGTTTCTAACCAAACACTTTACTTGAAACCCATCTTCAAGTGCTTTTCTAACAATTTGTCTTCCAAGAGTCCCGGTTGCACCAATAACTAGTAGAGTCATATATATATATATAAATAAAAAATTTTTAAATTCTTATAAGAGTTTATCAAATATTTTAGCAAAATTTATTTGAAAGTTTTGGGTAAAAAGGGCTTTAAACTTCTACAATAAAATTGTTTTTTTAGTTTATGATTATGGTGCCTCTAAAAACTCTGCCATGTACAAAAACTATTCTAATCTATTTTTATTCTTAAATTTACAAGGTACTTTTTTTTGTACGCTTTTTTTTAGGTTTTATAACATTATATATTGTATAGTAACTTAAAAAAAAATTAAACCAAATTATGGAAGAAAATAATTTGAAAAAATTAGTTAGTCAACCCTATAAGTATGGTTTTTCAACAAATATTGAAAAAGAAAAATTCCCTATGGGGCTTGATGAAGAAATTATTAAGTTAATTTCAGAAAAAAAACAAGAACCGCAATTTATGTTAGATTTTCGGTTGAAATCATATAATAGGTGGAAAAATATGATAAAACCTGAGTGGGCGCTTCTGAGCTATTCAGATATTGACTATCAAAATATTGTATATTATTCAGTACCAAAGAAAAAAAAAAAATTAAGCAGTCTTGACGAAATAGATCCAGAACTAAAAAGAACATTCGAAAAACTAGGAATTCCTATAAATGAGCAAAAAAGGTTAGCAAATGTAGCAGTTGATGCTGTTTTTGATAGTGTATCTATTGCAACAACTTTTAAGGATGAGCTTGCCAAGTTTGGTGTAATTTTTTGTTCTATCTCAGAAGCCATAAAGCTCTACCCAAAGTTAATTGAAAAATATCTAGGCACAGTTGTTCCTAAAGGAGAAAACTTTTTTGCCGCGCTAAATTCTGCTGTTTTTAGTGATGGCTCGTTTTGTTATATCCCTAAAAATGTTGTTTGTCCATTAGAGTTGTCTACATATTTTCGTATAAATGACCAGTTTTCTGGGCAATTTGAACGTACGCTTATTATTGCAGAGGAAAATAGCTTTGTTAGTTATTTAGAAGGTTGTACAGCTCCTCAATATGATACTAATCAATTACATGCAGCAATTGTTGAATTAATTGCCTTAGAAAATGCTGAAATTAAATATTCAACTGTTCAAAATTGGTATGCGGGTGACGAGTCTGGAAAAGGTGGTATTTATAACTTTGTAACTAAACGTGGATTATGTTTAGGGAAAAATTCTAAGATATCTTGGACACAAGTAGAAACAGGTTCAGCAATAACATGGAAATACCCAAGTTGTGTTTTAATAGGAGAGAGATCAAAGGGTGAGTTTTATTCGGTTGCATTAACCAATAATTATCAACAAGCTGATACAGGCACAAAAATGATTCATATTGGCAAAAAAACACGAAGTAAGATTATATCAAAAGGTATTTCAGCTGGTTATTCTAAAAATAGTTATCGTGGACTTGTTAAATTAAGCCAAAAAGCATTTAACAGTAGAAATTATTCACAATGCGATTCCTTGTTAATTGGTAATTGTTCACAAGCAAATACTTTTCCGTATATTCAAGTACAAAATTCAACTTCAAAAGTTGAACATGAAGCTTCAACATCAAGAATTGGTGAAGAACAAATATTTTATTTTTTACAACGAGGAATTTCACTTGAAGAAACAATTAGTTTAATTATTAGTGGTTTTTGTCAAGATGTTTTTAATAAATTACCACTTGAATTTGCTGCAGAAGCTGATCGTTTATTAAGTTTAAAATTAGAGGGGAGTGTAGGATAATGATTAAAAATAAAAAAATTCTTTTAGAAGTTATCGATTTACATGCTACAGTAAACGGGATTCCAATTTTAAAAGGTGTTAATTTGAAAGTTAATGAAGGTGAAATTCATGTTATTATGGGACCTAACGGTTCAGGGAAAAGTACTTTTTCAAAGGTGCTTGCTGGTCACCCTGCTTATAAAATAACAAAAGGAAAAATTCTTTTTAAAGGACTAGATATATCAAAAATCGAACCAGAGGAAAGATCACATCTTGGTCTTTTTTTGGCTTTTCAGTACCCATTAGAAATAAGTGGTGTTACTAACGAAGATTTTCTAAGAATCGCCTATAATGCTAAACAAAAATATTTGGGTTTACCAGAAGTGGAGCCACTTGAGTTTTTTCAAATTATTATTAAAAAGTTAGATATAGTTGAGATGGACCCTGCTTTTTTAAGTCGTAATGTAAATGAAGGGTTTTCTGGTGGTGAAAAAAAACGCAATGAAATACTTCAACTTGCATTACTTGAGTCTCAACTCGCTATACTTGATGAAACTGACTCTGGTTTAGATATTGATGCCTTAAAAATAATCTCGAAAGGTATCAATAGTTTAATGGAACCAAATAAAGGAATAATAATGATTACCCATTACCAACGTTTACTTGATTATGTTGGACCAGATTTTGTTCATGTAATGAGTGAAGGTAAAATTATAAAAACCGGTAATGATGGTTTACCAAAAGAACTTGAAGAACGTGGTTACGATTGGTTACTATAACTGGTTAGACCTAATTTAAGAGTGTATTAGTTTATTAAATTATGAAATTTTGTTATAAAATAATTTATATATTAGTATACTAATATATAGATTATTTTAATATTTATTTTTTTTAATTTTTTGGAAGCAAAATTGAACTTTTAGAGACTTTTTTAAAATGTCACACACGGTAAAAATTTACGATACTTGTATTGGGTGTACACAATGTGTTCGAGCTTGTCCTACAGATGTATTAGAAATGGTACCTTGGGATGGTTGTAAAGCAAAACAAATTGCTTCTGCACCTAGGACAGAAGATTGTGTCGGCTGTAAACGTTGTGAAACAGCATGTCCAACTGATTTTTTAAGTGTACGCGTTTACCTAGGCGGAGAAACAACTCGAAGTCTTGGTTTAGCTTATTAATGTCATTTAGGCTTTTTCAATTTATAACAAAAAAAGTTTTTCGTAACTTTTTTTGTTTTTCATTTCACAACTAATCTTATAATTAAAAAACACTTTGAATTGTTTCTCACAATTCAAAGTGTTTTTTAATTATATCTATATCTGGGCTTTTTAATCTGTTTTATTATCTTTTGGTGGTAAAACCTATTCAAGCTTTTAAACAGTTTTTATTTCTTGTACAATTTTTTGTTAATATTTTTTCAAATTTTTTTGTACAACTATTTTTTTTAACGCCAGTACAAGTTTCTATATTGTTTAGCTTAACCAACCATATGAATGTAAACCTTTCCCTAAAAAATTGACACCTAAATAACATATCCAAACAATAAAAAAACCCAAAGAACCTAAAATGGCAGTTTTTTTTCCGCTCCAACCTTTTGTTAAACGGGCATGCAAATAAGAAGCAAAAATTAACCATGTAATTAATGCCCATGTTTCTTTTGGATCCCAGCTCCAATAAGAACCCCATGCTTCGTTTGCCCAAACAGCACCAGAGATAATACCCATAGTTAAAAACGGGAACCCAAGACCTATTGTTCTATAACTCCAGTTATCAAGACTATTAAGTAATTGGCTACGACTTTTTAAAGTAGTTGTTTTTTCCAGGTTTGAACTTTGTTCAAATGAAAGAGTACTTGCATTTACCTTTAATAAATACTTTTGTGAACTGCTTTTTTCAAAATCTGATTGTTCTTTAACAACTGTTTTATCTTTGTACAAATTAAGATAAAGTAAAGAAAATAAAGAACCTAATAATAATGTTGCATAACTTAACATCATCATACTTACGTGAAGCATTAACCAGTTAGATTGAAGAGCTGGAACGAGTGGAGTACTTTTTTGCATTGCTGTTGGTAAACTAAGACTTGCAAATCCTTGAATTAAAACAATTAACGGTAAAATTAATGCTCCAATAACTTTACTATTTGTTTTGTATTCAATAAACTGATATAAAAATAGTAAAAGACAACCAAGGAACATTAAAGATTCGTATAAATTACTCAGAGGAAAGAACCCGTAATTATACCATCTCCAGCTTAAGTAAATAAACAACATTAAGTTTGAAGTTTTACCCCCCAATTTTGCCGCCTTATATAAAACTGGATTATCAACCAAGATTAAACTTACCCAATACAAAGACATTGTTAAAAGTAAATCAAAAAAAATCGTGTTTGATAAAAAATTTTGGTAATTATCTAAATTAATAAGCATTTTATAAAATTCCAAATTTAACTACGTTTTAAAACTAATTATAAATTAAATCAGTCTAAATTTAAAAATATTCTAATAAAAAAACCAAAACTTAGTTATAATTAGAAGTAATTAAAAATTATAATC